ATTTGTTCTATGTAAACGATTTGATGAAATAAATGAATTAATGATAATTAACAATATTATCTTAAAAAATAAATTCAGGGAACGATATTGAAATAGGATGATGTTATAAACATCAATGTTGATAAAGAGCACAATTTAATATACATTCTAGCTTTCTATGGTGAAAATTTTCATTATTTCATTACGAAAATAAAAATAAAATAGTAATATATTAATGTAGATATTAATATACAAAATAAAGAAAAAAATATATAGGAAGATATACGTCCCCCTCCTAAGCATCTCATTCCCTCTCCTACAAAAAGACCTAAAAAACCTAATCCATTCGGGATTCCATCAATTGCCCATTGATCAAATGAATGACTTGTTTCAGCTAATCCTTGTATACCTTTAATCAAGATTATGTCATAATATATGTCTATATAAGCTCGATAAAAAGACCAATTATATATAATATTAATCGATTGGTCCATAATAATCTTCATATTAGGATTTGTTTTATGATATACATCCTTTGATAAGAAGTAAATAGGTCTATGTAGAATACAGGCAATCAATATACCGAGAAATGCTATACCAACTGAGGGGATTGCGTCTATGAAAAATTCGGACCAATTCTCCGGATGTTTCTTATCAAAAGGGGTCATCGATGAAGTAAACCATTGAGATAATATGTCATAACTCATTCCGCTTCGAAAAAAAGGAACTCCTATCAATCCAACAAACAGAGTAAATATTCCCAATACAACTAAAGGAAATAGCATTGTCTTGCCCGATTCTTTCGGATATGCAAAAGATCCCTTATGGAAGAAAGGATAAGTGACAACCAAACCTCTGTTCTTTTTGTACAATCCTTCCATCTTATTCGAAATTTGAAATGCTTCTTTGGAAAAGGAATTATTGCTTCCTATAATTTGATTCGACATAGAATCCGCTATCGTTCTATTTGATATCCCGGATTCCTCCTCTCCCCACATAGAAGTCGAATATAATGTAATATGGTTGTTATATGAATTAACTAAATTTACGCGGAAGTCCCCTTCAAAAGTAAGTAAATACATACGAAACATGTAAAAGGCAGTTAATCCTGCTGTGAACCAAGTTATTCCCCCAAAAATGGGAGAATATAACTTACTATCACTAAGAATTTGGTCTTTAGACCAAAAACAAGCAAAAGGTGGAATACCAGAAAGAGAAAGTGTCCCTAAAAGAAAAGTGATTCCCGTAATTGGCATATATTTTCTCAAACCACCCATAAGAGCCATATTCTGACTTTTACTGGGACAATATCCAACAATGGGTTCCATGGAATGGATGACTGATCCGGATCCTAGGAACAATAATGCCTTGGAATAAGCATGTGTAATCAAATGGAACAGAGCGATTCGATAGGAATCTATCCCTAGAGCTAACATCATGTAACCTAATTGAGACATAGTAGAATAAGCCAAGCCTCTTTTAAGATCTTTTTGAGCGAGAGCCATAGTAGCTCCCAATAGAGCTGTTATTCCACCTATCCAAGAGATAAGATACATTATTAAAGGTAGAGCTTTAAAAAGAGGAAACAATCGAGCTACAAGAAAAATTCCTGCTGCTACCATAGTAGCGGCATGTATAAGAGCTGAAATAGGAGTAGGCCCTTCCATAGCATCAGGTAACCATACATGAAGTGGAAATTGTGCAGATTTGGCTACTGGGCCTAAAAATAAGAGAAAAGCACACGAAGTAACAAAAAACAAACCAACCCCATCAACGGCAGTCCATTCGTTGAATTTTTCAGACAAATATTGAAATTCAAAACTACCTGTTACCCAATAAAAACCTAGGATTCCTAATAAGAGTCCAAAATCCCCTGCACGATTAGTTATAAATGCTTTTTGACAAGCATTAGCCGCGCTGGGTCGCGTAAACCAGAAACCTATCAATAAATAGGAGCACATTCCTACTAATTCCCAAAAAAAATATATTTGTAATAAATTAGGGCTAATAACTAACCCCAGCATAGAAGCATTGAAAAAATTAAGGTAAGCAAAAAACCTCACATATGTTTTATCATGCGACATATAATTATCGCTGTAGATCATAACCATGGTTCCAACTGTTGTAACTAAAACTAACATAATGGAAGTAAGTGGATCAATCAAATAGCCTAACTCTAATGAAAACTTATTATTTATAACCCAGGACCAGAAATACTGATAGATGGGACCGCCGGTAATCTGTTGCAAGAACAAATTGAAAGAAAGAAACATAGCTACGCTTAACAGAAAAATGCTAATAAGAGCCCATGTACGGCGAACACTCTTAGTTGCTCCTGGAAAAAAAAAGGATCCTAATCCGATTGGTACAGAAGCTGAAAGCGGAAGGAAAGGCACGACCCGAGCATATTTGTATATAAATTCCATAGGAAGATTAAATCATTATTCTTAATATTTTGATATTCCACATTCTTGGTTTCCAATCCACTAGACCCTGAAGAGAATAAAATAAAAACGATATATCATGAATAAAGAAGAACGATAGAATATGGGATGCAATCCTATCGATTTCATATTTATTGTGACCTTTTTTCGATCTTTTTTCTGCAAAAGATTTGCACCGGTCAATACTGATACTAATCAAATATTTGTAAGATGAGCAAGAAGGAACTCTTTTTCAGTCGAGGTACTGAGCTATTAGTCATGTACACACACATTTTTATTTTAGAAAATTTTCTATTGTCGATCAATAGTAGTATTAAGAATAGAATTGAATAGAAAATGAAACCAATTGGAATTCTTAAGATGATAAATAATTGAATCTGTTAAAATAACATAGTGGCTTTTCATTTACTCAAAATTCGATATACATATGTAAGATAATTGTTATCAATTTGTATCGTGGATCTCCTATTACTAGTCAATATTCTATAATAAGGTTGCAAAATAGGTTGCAAAATAGAAGAAAAATATGATAGAATATTCTATCATATTTTTGGAACTAAACTTTAAAAATGAATTGAATTTAAAGATATATAAGAAGTTTACAAAAATAAAAAAAAAAGATTATATAATATTAAAAAATTTTCTATTTTTTTCTAAATAAAAATCAAACTATAAAAATATTATGGCTGTACCAAAAAAACGCACCTCTAAATCCAAAAAACAGCATCGTAACAAAGTTTGGAGGAAAAAAGCAAATTCGGACGCAAGAAAAGCTCTTTCTTATCTTATGAGTTATTCTTCTTTAAGAGAGTTTTTTTTCGGTGACAAGGATGATATGATAACAACGGGATCGGTACTGGACCTACCGGCAGAACTAATAATGATAAAAAACCCGAAGGGTTTTTATTCCTCCCTTAGTACAGGGAAGGATGAAGAAGATCCCGAAAATAATGAATAAATTAGAGGAAGTGGTGTAACTATAGTACACCCTCCAAGACCCTAGAGAGGAGCAATGGGAATCTCTAGGGTCTCTTGGAGGTACTTGGAAAGATCAAGGGACACGGTTCTATAATCCACTACAGCCCTTCTCTTTGACCTTAAAGATGGGGAATTTATTAATCATTCCATCATCCCTTTTTTTTCTTTCTCAATGGAAAAGGAGAGTGCATCATTATTTTGAATAATCCTGGATAAACTCCGACATTAAATCTTGCTGGTATGGTAGCTTTATTCTATGAAAGTTGCATTTTATTTATGCCGAAGAGAAATTCGATCGAAACGTAGGAATATATAGACCATGAACAAAAAGAAATGGATCTCATTCTTTTTTCTTACTCTAAATTAAATCAATAATATTGAACTTCGGAATATTTTTTTTATGATCAAAAATTTGTCTGTTCGCCCCTCTTTGATTCCTAGAGAACAAAGAGGATCTGTTGAATCTCAAGTATGTTATTTAACCAGTCGAATTCAAAAAATTACTGAACATTTGGACCTGCACGGAAGAGACTACTCGTCCCAAAGAGGTTTGTTGAAAATTGTGGGTAAACGTAAACGACTTCTGATTTATCTGTTAAAGAAAGATAGACTTCGTTACAAACGTTTAATCGATCAATTAGATATTCGTGGACTGCGTTAATTTTGAACGAAATTTTCAGAAATTATGTTTTATTAAATTCCGGATCCTAATGAGTCATTCTTTCTTTTGTTCTCATTTATTTTTTTAACCGGGGAAGAGTTATGATTATGGTTGCTAGGGAGAAAGACCTCATGATGGTAAGTATGGGTCCTCATCATCCATCAATGCATGGTGTTCTTCGACTTATTGTTACTCTAGATGGTGAAGATGTTATTGACTGTGAACCTATATTAGGTTATTTACATAGAGGGATGGAAAAAATTGCTGAGAACCGAACAATTGTTCAATATCTCCCCTATGTAACACGATGGGATTATTTAGCTACTATGTTCACAGAGGCGATAACGGTTAATGCACCAGAAAAATTGGAAAATATTCAAATACCTAAAAGGGCTAGCTATATTAGAATGATTATGCTAGAGTTAAGTCGTATAGCTTCTCATTTGTTATGGCTTGGACCTTTCATGGCTGATATTGGTGCGCAGACTCCTTTCTTTTATATTTTAAGAGAGAGGGAAATGATATATGATTTATTTGAAGCTGCCACGGGCATGCGAATGATGCATAATTATTTCCGTATTGGAGGAGTAGCTGTAGATTTACCCTACGGTTGGGTAGATAAATGCTTCGATTTTTGCTATTATTTCTTTCCAAAAGTGACAGAATATGAAAGACTTATTACACGCAATCCTATCTTTTTGAAACGAGTTGAGGGAGTAGGCATTATTAGTAGAGAAGAAGCAATAGATTGGAGTTTATCAGGACCCATGCTACGAGCTTCCGGAATCCAATGGGATCTTCGTAAAGTGGATCATTATGAATGTTATGATGAATTGGATTGGGAAATCCAATGGCAAAAAGAAGGAGATTCGTTAGCTCGTTATTTGCTTCGAATCGGAGAAATGAAAGAATCTATAAAAATAATTAGACAGGCCCTAGAAATAATTCCGGGGGGCCCCTATGAGAATTTAGAGGTTCGACGTTTAAATAAGGGAAAAGATTCGCAATGGAACGATTTCGAATCTCGATTTATTAGTAAAAAACCTTCCCCTACTTTTGAGTTATCAAAACAAGAACATTACGTGAGAGTAGAAGCTCCTAAGGGGGAATTAGGAATTTTTTTTATAGGAGATGATCACATTTTCCCCTGGAGATGGAAAATTCGACCACCTGGTTTTATTAATTTGCAGATTCCTCCTCAACTGGTTAAAAGGATGAAATTAGCCGATATCATGACGATTTTGGGTAGTATAGATATCATTATGGGAGAGGTTGATCGTTAAAATGGTGATTAATATAGCAGATCTCGAAGAACAAGCTATCAATTTATTTTATCGATTGGGATTTTCAAAAGAAATATATAGTCTTATATGGATTCTAATTGACATAATTATCCTTCTATTGGGAATTACGATAGGAGTATTAGTTATTGTATGGCTCGAAAGAAAAATATCTGCGGGAATACAACAACGCATTGGACCTGAATACGCCGGTCCTTTGGGAATTATTCAAGCTTTGACGGATGGAATAAAACTACTGCTAAAAGAGGATATTATCCCATCTAGGGGGGATATTTGGTTATTTAGTATTGGACCAGCGGTAGTGGTGATACCTATTTTTTTAGGCTATTTAGTAATTCCCTTTGGTCGTGACATTGTTTTAATTGATCTTAGTATAGGCGTTTTTTTTTGGATTGCAATTTCAAGTATTGCTCCCCTTGGACTGCTTATAGCAGGATATGGATCCAATAATAAATATTCTTTTTTAGGTGGTCTCCGAGCTGCTGCTCAAGCTATTAGTTACGAAATTCCTTTAGCTTTATGTGTGTTATCTATATCTCTACGTGTGATTCGTTGGAATATGAGATTCATTTTTCCCTTTTTTTAGTTATTAGTAGAAATAAAAAGAGGGAAAAACAGAAGTGAATGGGATGAATATTCCGATCAAAAAACTAGATAGTCATATGGGTGAGATCAAACAGTTTATAAATCTTGCAGTAAGATGATTAAGTCCCATCCCCTATGTACAAGAGTGAGAGCATGCACAATCAGTGAAAACTGTGTACCCCAGTTCATATATTAGTCATTGGGGTCCAATAGCGGGGAGGCAAAGGACAAAAGTATGAAGTTACTGTCATATATACTAAAAATTACTAAAAATCAAGCAAAGGTAGATGGTGAGAAACACCAAGATATAAAAAAGATTAGTGAAAAAAAGAAACTGATATCTAGACCAAAGATATTTCCATAGAAATGGGATAACCATAAGGACTTGACATTGGTAGGGATGATCAAGTAGTACTTTCTCAGAACCCCGATCTACAATATGTTTCTATCTACTAAAAAAAAATGGCTATACAGAACGAAGTAATCCTTTACACAGTTTTCTTTCTCTTGCAAAAAAATACTGAAGGTTAAGATAGGTTCAAAAGCTCCTATTATTTGTAGCAGACGGAATCTCATTGGTTCGATTTATGATCTGGTGCTTTTTTTTATTGTGTTCTTTATTTCTTAATGACCATTGAGAAGCCGTATGAAGTGAAAGTTTCACGTACGGTTTTGGAATAGAGATGAAAACAGTGATGTTTCTGTCGACTATAATTATCCAATAGTTCAAGTACAATTGATATAGTTGAAGCACAGTGCAGATATGGTTTTTTAGGATGGAATTTGTGGCGTCAACCTATAGGGTTTTTAGCTTTTTTCATCTCATCTCTGGCAGAATGTGAAAGATTGCCCTTTGATTTACCAGAAGCAGAAGAAGAATTGGTAGCGGGTTATCAAACTGAATATTCGGGTATCAAATTTGGTTTATTTTACGTTGCTTCTTACCTAAATCTATTAGCTTCTTCATTCTTTGTAACAGTTCTTTACTTGGGCGGATGGAACTTATCAATTCCATTCATACCCATTCTGGAACATTTCGAATGGGATTCTATTTCTGGAATTAGCGGGGTCATTAATATAACAATCGGGATTCTCATTATATTAGCTAAAGCCTATCTATTCTTATTTATTTCTATCACGGCAAGATGGACCTTGCCTAGGATAAGAATGGACCAATTATTGGATCTTGGGTGGAAATTTCTTTTACCTATTGCTTTGGGTAATCTGTTACTAACAGCTTCTTTACAACTTATTTTATTGTAACTAATTTTCTTTTCAGGTTCTTATCAATTTTGCAATTATATCCAAATTTGATAGATCAAATCTATCAAGAGAAATCAATTTCTATGAAATGATTATTCAAGGAGATTTTACACATGTTCTCCATGGTAACTGGGTTTATGAATTATAGTGAACAAGCAATTCAGGCTGCGAGATACATTGGGCAAGGTTTTATGGTTACCTTATATCACATGAATCGTTTACCTATTACTATCCAATATCCCTATGAAAAATGGATCCCATCAGAACGATTTCGCGGGAGGATCCACTTTGAATTTGATAAATGTATTGCTTGTGAAGTATGCGTCCGTGTATGCCCGATCAATCTACCTGTTGTGGATTGGAAAGTCGGAATAGATATGGGAAAAAAACGATTGGAAAATTATAGTATTGATTTTGGAATTTGTATCTTTTGTGGAAATTGTGTCGAATATTGCCCCACAAATTGTCTAGCGATGACTGAAGAATATGAACTTTCGACCTATGATCGTCATGAATTAAATTATGATCACATCGCTTTAGGACGTTTACCAATATCGGTTGTTGAAGATTTAACAATTCAAACAATTCCGAGCTCAACATATTAACTTAGTATGTCTGAAGAAACTACGGACAAATTTTATGATTCAATCATTTCTCTGATTATTCAGATTGAGCTCCGATCAAAGAGTATCTAATAAACAAAATATTCCTTTTTACAAATAAGGAATTAATTAATAATTCTATTGGCATTCCATTAATAATGTCACATGTGTGATTGATCGGAATCAATCTATTATTGATCTATAGATTAATTAATCAGTGCCCATATCAAATGAAATTACAAATCCAGTATAGCATATAGGTAAATGGGGTAACTTTTTAATGGGAGGAAATAATATACAAACTTATTGTACACATAATGAATCGACCTGAATCGATATATGATATTCTTTTGTTGGCTCCTCTAACGCTAAGTCTTATATTAGGAGGTATAGGAGTAGTATTAATTACTAATATAATTTATTCCGCTCTTTCATTGGGGTTAGTTCTAATTTGTATATCTTTTTTCTATATTATACTGAACGCGGATTTCGTAGCTGTTGCACAAATCCTGATCTACATAGGAGCTGTTAATATTTTGATTCTATTTGCCGTAATGTTGATGAATAATCCAAAATATCCCAATTATGCCCCTCCCTGGACTGTCGGAGATAGCATTACTTCAATAGTTTGTACGAGTCTTTTTTGTTCATTAATTACTATTATCTTGAACATATCATGGTTCGGAATATCTCTGACTCAAAAATCAGATCAAATGTTAGAACGAGATTTAACAAACAATATTCAACGTATTGGGGCTCATTTATCCACTGATTTTTTCCTTCCATTCGAACTTATTTCTCTAATTCTTCTAGTTGCTCTTATAGGAGCCATTACTATAGCTCGCCAAGAAGAAACAGTTTGAAAATGAAAGCTCTCGTGCGGCATAAATACGCTGTTTTATCTGTGTCATTTTTTTATCTTTCGATAATGGTAAATTAGAAACTATCACTTTTGTTTGTATCTGAAGAGATGAAGGTATGAGGAGTTCCTCTATTATGCTCGAACATGCGCTTATTTTAGGTGCTTATTTATTCTCTATTGGTATTTATGGACTAGTAACAAGTCGAAACATGGTTAAAGCACTTATGTGTCTTGAGCTAATACTCAATGCGGTTAATTTAAACCTAGTAACATTCTCAGATTTTTTTGATAGTAGGCAAGTAAAGGGGGATATCTTTTCGATCTTTGTTATAGCTATTGCTGCTGCTGAAGCAGCTATTGGATTAGCTATTGTTCTGGCAATATATCGTAACAGAAAATCAACTCGTATCGATCAATTTAATTTGTCAAAATGGTAATATCTCCTTCCATATGATAAATTTGTATACCTATTTCTATTCAAATAGATACTAGGATTATCTCTCTAAAAATAGATCTAGATCTTTTATTTTATAGAGATTTATTAAAAGTATTACGATCAATCAAGAGCATTAATTCATATTTAACTCATCATCCAAATGATCTGTTTAACACGATTAGACCAGATTCGGTAAAATCTGTCTCTTTTATAAATCAAACAGATAGAATCCGAATCTATTGATTATATCACCGATAATACAATTATTGATTTGCTTGATATTTCAAATATATCGTTATTGGCCATATATTAAAAAATATTATTCAATGAAACACTTTTTAGATAAAAACTAATGGAGTTCTTAGATTCAATGGCACATTCAGTCAAAATTTATGATACATGTATTGGTTGTACCCAGTGTGTACGAGCGTGTCCCACAGATGTATTAGAAATGATACCTTGGGAAGGATGTAAAGCTAAGCAAATTGCTTCTGCTCCAAGAACAGAAGACTGCGTAGGTTGTAAGAGGTGTGAATCGGCTTGTCCAACGGATTTCTTAAGTGTACGTGTTTATTTATGGCATGAAACAACGCGCAGTATGGGTCTAGCTTACTGATTCATCAAAAAAGAAAAATAGTTAGATTCATTCCATACATATTTTTCATTCTCCTTTTCCTCTTTTACTGATCAAAACCCATAATCGACCCAAAATTGAAAGCATGGGTTTTGATATCGAAAGTCTCTTTTCTCTTCATTATGAGTAATTTACCTTGGTTAACAATAATTGTTATTTTGCCCATATCTGCGGGGTTATTAATCCCTTTATTTCCCTATAAAGGAAATAAAATGATTCGATGGTATACTCTAGGTATTTGCTTATTAGATCTTCTTTTAATGACCTATATATTCCGTTATCATTATCATTTTGATAATTCATTAATCCAATTGGAAGAAGATTATAACTGGATAAACCTTATTCATTTTCATTGGAAACTGGGAATTGATGGATTTTCCATTGGACTTATTTTATTAACGGGATTTGTAACTACTTTAGCTACTTTAGCTGCTTGGCCAGTTACTCGAAATCCGCGATTATTGTATTTCTTGATGTTGGCAATGTACAGTGGCCAATTGGGATTATTTGCTTCTCGAGATATTCTACTTTTCTTTCTCATGTGGGAGTTGGAACTAATTCCTGTGTACTTACTTTTATCCATGTGGGGGGGAAAAAGACGTCTCTATTCAGCCACAAAATTTCTTTTGTATACTGCGGGTGGTTCCATTTTTATCTTAATGGGAGCTTTAAGTATGGGTCTCTATGGATCTCATGGACCAGCATTCGATTTCGAATTATTAGCTAAAAAAGATTATCCCATCACACTTGAAATACTATTATATTTAGGGTTTTTGATCGCTTATGCAATAAAATTGCCAATCTTCCCTTTACATACTTGGTTACCGGATACTCATGGGGAAGCACATTATAGTACATGTATGCTTTTGGCCGGAGTTCTATTGAAAATGGGAGGATATGGGTTGATTCGGATCAATATGGAATTGCTACCTCATGCTCATTCTTTGTTTTCGCCGTGGCTTATAATAATAGGAGCAGTGCAAATTATCTATGCAGCTCTAACTTCTATGGGTCAACGCAATTTGAAAAGAAGGATAGCCTATTCATCAATATCTCATATGGGTTTTGTAATTATAGGAATTGGTTCCGTGACATATACAGGTCTCAATGGAGCCATTTTGCAAATGATTTCTCATGGATTAATTGGTGCTGCACTTTTTTTCTTGGTAGGAACAAGTTATGATAGGATACGTACTCTTTTTCTTGATGAAATGGGAGGTATCGCTATACCAATTCCTAAAATCTTTACTATGTTCAGTAGCTTTTCAATGGCTTCTCTGGCATTGCCAGGAATGAGTGGTTTTGTAGCAGAATTTATGATATTTTTGGGCATAATTACTAATCATAATTATTCTTCGACCTTTCGGATCATTATTACTGCAATAGCGGCAATTGGAATGATATTAACTCCCATTTATTTGTTATCTATGTTACGTCGAATGTTCTATGGATATAAGCTTTTTAATGTCCCGAATCCTTATTTTCAAGATTCGGGACCACGCGAACTTTTTATTTTGATCTGTCTCTTTCTACCAATCATAGGTATTGGTCTTTACCCCGATCTAGTTCTATTTTTATATAATACTAAGGTAGAAGCTATTTTTTCTCAATCTTTCTATTAATCGTAATCATTTTTTTGCATCTTCCAGAGGAATTGGAAACTATCTAATAGGCCTAGATATTTCTTCTTTACGAGAAGATATTAATACGAATGAAATAGAGAAAATTGCTCTCTAGTTCAAGTTATTTCAAGTAGTTTTTATCCCCTTTGAAATAACTTGGACGAACTCCCTATTGATTCAATAACATTGAATCACTGATGATTTTTCTAAATCATCAATATTCTATTAGTTATTTTTTCAAAATTAGAAAATAAGGTCTACTAATCCTTTTTACTTTTTCATACTTATAAAAGTATATATGCCAGGAACCAGATTTGAACTGGTGACACAAGGATTTTCAGTCCTCTGCTCTACCAACTGAGCTATCCCGGCTGTTCCCCTGTGCATCATACTAGCACAGTAACCAAACTCCTGTCAACTAAAAACAAAAAAGGGTAAAAGACAGCATTTGAACGAGTAGAAGCAACGATACAAATAAAAACAGAATCTATTTTCTATATAGATTATATTATTCTATTATACACAGTTATATACATACACAGATGTATATATAAGAGAAGAAGATACAAATTGATCATACAATGAAAACTTCTTATGTTCTTAATAACACACTTAATAAATCGAAAATAAAACAGATAACCTGGGGATAGAGGGACTTGAACCCTCACGATCTATAAAACCAACGGATTTTCCTCCTACTCCAATTTTCATTGTTGTTGACATTGACATGTAGAATTGGACTCTATCTTTATCCTCGTCCAATTATTACTTCCAAAAATGGAATTAAACGCAAATTTCTAGAGAAGTTCTTAATTGGAAAAATCCTTAAATTTCAATCAATTGTGAAGGCATATTTCTTTCAAAACAAACCTAGAACTCTAATCGTTATTTTTGTTTATTGGTGATATATAACGCTTTTTCAAGCGTTAAATAAAATACAAAAGACATTCTGTAAATAATGGATTGTATCCAATACAAATTATGTTGATTCGTTAGAATAGCTTCCGTTGAGTCTCTGCACCTATCCCTTTCTCTAGAAATCGAGATTTGGCTCAGGATTGCCTATTCAAAATATCCCAGGGTTCCCTGGATTTGGATGCTATCACTTGGTAAGTTTACATACCAAGGCTCAAAAAATTTAAGTCCGTAGCGTCTACCGATTCCGCCATATCCCCTTCTTGTAGAACGAAATAATATTTCCGTTCTATAAGTATAGTCTTCTTTTTTTCATACTGTTCCACCTGGGACGGAAGGATTCGAACCTTCGAAATAACAGGACCAAAACCTGCTGCCTTACCGCTTGGCCACGCCCCATTATTGTTTTATTTTAATCAATTAATATAAATTGACGCAATGTTTCATTTTAATTCATTCTTATCTGGTGCTATGCAATTATGCATAGAAAAACCGGAGGGGCATAGATTCTTGAGTGAATCATATATCTATATGATATATAGGGGAACCTAAAAAGAAACAATAATATACATTCATTGGTCATTCTCTATCAGAATAGGTACAATATTATATGAAGAAATGATTCCTTCCAACTCGAAGACTCAAAGTATAATCTTGCCAAAAAAATTCGATTGATTGGCCAAAAACTTTTGGATCTTTACATCATTTTTATTCATCGGAGAATCAAAATGCCAGTTATCCTCAACTTCCATATTTGTCTAGACGATGCCGCTTTTCATTTGAATAATCCCTTTTTTGCCAAATTGCCTGAAGCTTATGCAATTTTTGATCCGATTGTTAATGTAATGCCAATTATCCCTCTGTTCTTTTTTTTATTAGCCTTTGCTTGGCAAGCTGCCGTAAGTTTTCGATAAAGATAATCTTACAAAAAGTTTTTATTGATTTTTGTTTGTATTCACTTGATACGGAAAAAACATATCTTTTTTTCTCTCATTTTATTAGTTAGAATAGTTACATTCTAACTATTTAGAATGGATCATTTTCATTAACCAAATTGATGTAAAACTATTTTTCCTTGTTATGATGTTTATTTTGTGATACATCTGTTCTCAACAGATCAATATACTTAGTCAATATCAACTGCATCACAGTTGCAGTTTGGGTTATTAGCTAGTGATTAGAATATGTTATTCTTATAACATAGAGGACATATCATATCTTTGATATTTATTTAAATAACGAGTAAGGATTATAATTTCTCTATGTATTCCAAATTTTCTTCTATTTTAGACATATACTGTACTTGTTTCTATTTTTTGTTGATAGATAAATTTGTTGATTATGATAATCAATCAATAAGTTTAGGATAGTTTAATTAGTATTCGAATTTCTATTTATCCTGTTCAATTCCGAGCAAAGAAGAAAAGAGAAACAGAATAGATTCAATTTTGAATCTGCTTTTTTTCTTTGCTCGGACAATATATGATACAAAAATTGATGATCTATTCCGTTTTCTAATAAGAATCTCGGAGATTACATAATGCTTACTCTTAAGCTGTTTGTTTACGCAGTAGTGATATTTTTTGTTTCTCTCTTTATCTTTGGATTCCTATCAAACGATCCAGGACGAAATCCTGGGCGTAAAGAATAGTGATGAAAAAAGATTAGAAAGTAGATTTTGTAAAAGGGCCTATTTCTATAGGTTTTGAGGAGTCATCTCAAGTGACTGAACGGAGAGAGAGGGATTCGAACCCTCGATACAAATAGTTTGTACAACGGATTAGCAATCCACCGCTTTAGTCCGCTCAGCCATCTCTCCCAGACGGCAGATCTAAAATGAATATAGCATTTCACTAAATAAAGACCAACATTTGCGAGAATCCAATTTTATTTCTTTATTCCGTTCCAAACAATTCTCTAGCCCGGCCAGTATCTGGCCAGGCCATTATCTTTCCTAGATAAGGAATAATTGACCATAATTATGAAGAATACAGTGCTCTACCTAATTTGAAAGCTAAAATAATTATTATAAAAGTAAAAGCAATAAAAAGGGCTATCAAAATTTGACCTTGTGATATCATTTCTTTATTTCCTTTTTTGTAATATATAAGATAATAGATAGGCACTTCTATTTTTTTGAATAATTCCAACTGTTTCAGTTTCTAATCTGGATGAGATGTTCTAGATTGAAAATGGATAGATCATATTGGAAGGGTAAAAAATAGATTTCAAAGACTAAGAGTGGATCATTTTTATTTTATGAAAATATGAAAATGATCATAATTTTCATTTTCTATTCTATATCTGTCATAAAGAAAAACTAATTCAAAATGACTTGAACCATTCTAATGGAATGTGTTGTTAATCATAACAACTATAACTATATATATAGTTAACTATATACTATATATAATATATAATGGTTACTAAAATATATAATGGTTACTAAAAAAAATCATACTATTAGTATGGTATTACTTATAATATTGATTAAGGATTATTCTTGCAAGAGTAAAAACAATAAGGTAAAGGACGGAGTGAAAAGAAACCATCTGCTATTTCATTTTCAGGAATAGGAAAATATAATGATAGGAACTTGCATTAAATTCTTATTAGAATCTAAAAAGAACTTTTTTCCCTATTGGACAAAAAATCGATCTGTATGATACAATGAAATTGTGGCGGGTATAGTTTAGTGGTAAAAGTGTGATTCGTTCTATCATTATATTCAACAGAGTTGAAGGATCTTTCAACTCTGGTCTATATTTTGAAAAAACTATATTTCTATATAGGTTCTAAACCTCTCCTATGAATACCCTGGTTCAGGAAAGGAATTGTGCGCATTCTCGTAATTTGAATTTGGAATGATAAAACGACCATATTTTCCATTCCATCCAAGATGGCGAAACAGAATGTAGAATGTTTTCAAGGATTAGACCGATCTATCTAATCGGATCAATCAAAGATCCATGGATATCAAAAGATTGTTTTTCATCGTAACTAAATGTTCAACTGCTAGAATAGCAAAAGTTGGAGTCAAATAGCTAGATAACAGTGACTTTGGTTTACTTTAGTTACCGTGATTTTGTTTGAGCTCGGTGAAATTTGATTTCCTCTAGGATCGCAATCAGTAGAAATAGGGAACGAAGTAATTAGAAAGATTTTTGAATTCAATATTAAGATTTTTCAATCTTATCTTTCTATAGGGATCATCTATCAAGTGAATAGGTATTTAATATTTCAGGTTGTTCACCTGAAGTTAATAGGAAAGAACTATAAAGAAACTAACATAGATGTTATAGAGCAGAGCAAAAATCAATATTTATTGTATTATGTAAATAATCGTTTCTCATTAGACCTCCCTTTCTATCTCTCTCTCATGGAGGAGCCGAATGAAATGAAATTTTCATGTTCGGTTCTGAATTAGAGGCGTTAATCAACGTCGACTATAACCCCTAGCCTTCCAAGCTAACGATGCGGGTTCGATTCCCGCTACCCGCTCATTCATATTTCTTATTCAAAATGTTTTTTCATGTCCATGTTACCTATCTATTCTTTCTCTTTCGTTACCGAATCTCGTTCGTTGTGGATGGAGAAAAAATCATACTTTTTTTATTCCCGATCGATAAAGTATTTCAAGGAATAATGAAAATAAAGCGTCCATCGTCTAATGGATAGGACAGAGGTCTTCTAAACCTTAGGTATAGGTTCAAATCCTATTGGACGTAATAATTCGTTATGCTTTATAAATGATTATTAAGCTCTTTTATCCTGTTCCAAGCATAAGAAAAAGTTGGATATTTTCTTGAATAGCTTCTTTTAAGAGATCTTCTGCTTGTTCCGTGAATGTCCCAGTAGAACGTATAATTTCTCCAAACTGGGGTTTATCTTTTACTAAATACTCACGCAACTTAAGAATAAATTTTTTAACTTGAACGATCTCTAATACATCTAGATATCCATTCGTGCCGGTATAAATCATAGCTATTTGTTCTTCCACTGTCAAAGGATCTGATTGAGATTGTTTGAGCAACTCGCGTAATCGTTGACCTCTTGCCAATTGATCTTGCGTAGTTTTATCAAGATCAGAAGCGAATTGTGCAAAAGCTTCTAACTCTGCAAGTTGAGCTAATTCTAATTTTAATTTTCCAGCTACTTGTTTCATAGCTTTCATCTGAGCTGCAGATCCTACTCTAGATACGGAAAGACCAACATTAATGGCAGGTTGAATTCCTGCATTGAATAGATCAGCTGACAAGAAGATTTGTCCGTCGGTAATAGAAATTACGTTAGTGGGAATATAAGCTGAGACATCTCCAGCTTGAGTCTCAACTATTGGTAAAGCAGTCAAACTCCCTCCACCTAACTTAGAATTTAATTTAGCTGCTCTTTCTAATAAACGAGAATGTAAATAGAAAACATCTCCTGGATAAGCTTCCCGGCCAGGTGGTCTTCTTAATAGAAGAGACATTTGTCGATAAGCTTGTGCTTGTTTGGAAAGATCATCATAAATGATTAATGTATGTTGTTCTTTATACATAAAGTATTCAGCTAAAGCTGCTCCTGTATAAGGAGCAAGATATTGTAATGTAGCAGGAGAATCTGCAGTTTCTGCTACCACAATGGTATACTCCATTGCGCCACGTTCTTGGAACGTATTAACTACCTGAGCTACGGAAGAAGCTTTTTGACCAATAGCGACATAAACACATATTACGTTCTGATTTTTTTGATTTATAATCGTATCTGTAGCTACTGCCGTCTTACCGGTCTGCCTGTCCCCAATAATCAATTCTCGCTGACCGCGTCCTATAGGGATCATAGAATCAATAGCAATAAGACCCGTTTGAAGAGGTTCATATACAGAACGTCTTGAAATAATACCTGGGGCGGGAGATTCGATCAATCGAGATTCGGAAGATGAGATCTTCCCCTTACCATCAATAGGTCGAGCTAGCGCATTTACAACTCGACCCAAATAAGCATCACTTACTGGTATCTGAGCAATTTTTCCTGTTGCTCTCACGGAACTACCCTCTTGTATCATCAAGCCATCACCCATTAATACAGCTCCAACATTATCTGATTCTAGATTTAGGGCAATACCTACTGTACCATCTACAAATTCTACCAATTCCCCTGCCATTACTTTATCAAGACCATGAATACGAGCAATGCCATCTCCTACTTGAAGTACAGTGCCAATATTAACAACTTTGACTTCGTTATTATATTGTTCAATCTGTTTACGTATCATACTACTGATTTCATCGGGTCGAATAGTTACCATTAACACTAGTTAATTCTCTTTTGAAAAATAAGACCTACTCTATATAATAGAGAGATTTTAATAATATATAACGTTAATCAGTTATGTTTTTCATGGCTAGGAGCAGGTCGATATTTTGCTCGATCGTACGTAAATGTAACTCGCTATTCAAACGAATATTCAGAGTTCCTAGAGCTCTTTGGACAGCTTGGCGAGAAATTTGTTGTCGAACCTGTTCAATTACTCTTTGTTGTTCAAAGTGAACGGTTTCATTCTTTAAATTTTCTAATTGTTTCAAATTAACAGAAGCAACATTGATAAGATCCTCTTTTTCTTGTTCTATTTGAGAGTATCCATTTACCCGAATTTGGCGCGCTCGCATTTCTACTTCCCGTAAGCGAGCCCGAGCTTGCTCAAGCTGATTAGCAGCTCCTTTACATAGTTTTTCAGAATTCTGAATAGTACTCAATATTTTCTGTTTACGGTTATCTAATAAATTACTTAATGAAAGTAGATTATCTATTCATAAGTTGAACGAATTTATAATCTCTTCCCAAACCGAACACGAACCTTTCAATTCATTCGGCTTTCCCGCTCGGCTTTTTTTTTACCAAGCCTACCCTTTTCGTTCATATTATGTAAAAATAAGATCAATCTATCAAAGACCGAAATCTACGAAGGGCTCTTTTGCCAAAAGGGTTTTTTTTTATCAACTGAGTTGTTGTTTTTTTTTTTTTCTTTATTTCTTCTTTACTTTTTCTTGAATAAATTCGCTTTTGTGTAGGTCGTCGGTTTCGCATTTAAACCCAAAAAATTGGATGGGAGATTAGGACTATTTTTCAGTAGATAGATTGAATAATTCCATTGATATGAATGTTATATATCGGATCAACCTCCAACTATGCCTTTGAACCCATCTCATATTAGCACAGCGGTGGAAAGAGTACCCAGTTGTGCTTCGACTTCAAGCAGTTTAGCTTTAACCATTCTAAAGATTTTCTCTTGTTGGTTGGGATTGGGAAAAAAATTTCCCAATCAATTACGAAATGCTATAGTTCTTCCATATTTCTTTTTTTCCCTTTTAGAAGTAATTCGTTGAGATCATGCACTTTTCTATCTACAAAATGCAGTTGGTTGGATCCAGCTAGATTATTCAAATATACAACTCGCACACACTCCCTTTCCGAAATAGATCAGTACACCAAGCACCACACTGAGATTTATTATATTTGTTTCTAAAATATTGGTATTTAATCTGAAACCCTCAGCGGAGGATAAATAAATTAGGGAAATGAAAGAATCAGTTACATTTTTCATACGCTCTCCCCTCATAGATAAGGATACTTTTAGAAAGTTTTTTCTCCGACTCGATTCTGCTATTATTCAAGCAGATTTCGAGTACTTAGTAAGTCCCAGGTCCCGCATAACGATAAATAAGGATACAATAATGAAAAAAAACTTTGCTAGATCTATCTACTTCTCCGAGGCAAGTCTTTCTGACCAAAACAAGTGAAGTATAAGTCCATTATTTTTGATTGGATCAGCCCCTCTCCTATTGGCTGAACAAGAAAATTGATAGAGAGGATCCTTAAAATCCCGAAGGATACGGATTTTGGTCTCCGAGATCAAACAAATGGATTAGCAAATAAAAGTGCTAGAGCTACAACTAATCCATAAATAGTTAAAGCTTCCATAAAAGCTAAACTTAGCAGTAAGGTACCTCGTATTTTACCCTCCGCCTCCGGTTGTCTCGCAATACCTTCAACAGCTTGTCCCGCAGCAGTGCCTTGACCAATGCCAGGTCCAATAGAAGCAAGGCCTACGGATAATCCAGCAGCAATAACGGAAGCAGCAGAAATCAAAGGATTCATGGTAATCTCCTCTTAGATTAATAAAATGGTGGATAATATGATAGTTTTATCTATTGATTTGATTGTTCACGTTCAATTAGAGAACAATTTGTTTTCTTTGAAAACAACTAAACTCCGATCCGACGAAATGGTATTACAAAAATAGGTAAATCCTCTACCCTGATATTCTATTTTTTAAATGAAATAGAGACAGATTTTTTTCATTAAAAAATAAAAATATTCTGTCTCTAAATTAATAATTATTAATTAATAATAATTAATTACAATTAATAATAATTACAATTAATAATAATTAATTACATATATATATTATTAGTAATTATATATATAATATAGTATATATAGATTCTATAGAATAGAATCTATATATACTATACATATAAACTATGTACATATAATGTATGTATCCCTTCGAGTCATTGTTCCAAACCGGGATACATATATAGTTTACTAAACTAATTCCCATTAATACAACCTATTCATCTTATTATATAGATATGAATCTACAAATATGATCTATTCTATCTATCGATTTTATCGACGGGATTAGTGATCCTGAATCTTTCTACTAAGATCTTAGTATATTAAGTATTTTCATTTATTACTATATAAGGGAGAATCAAAATGGAAAGAACATTTCACGTTTTATACATATCTTTTTATTATGAATTAAAAGAATTAATTCAATTAATGATGACCCTCCATGGATTCGCCTATATAAGCTGCGGCTAGAGTTGCAAAGATTAGAGCTTGAATGCCACTTGTAAATAATCCTAGGAACATTACAGGTATAGGTACCACTAAAGGTACTAAGGAAACAAGAACGGCAACTACCAATTCGTCAGCTAATATATTTCCAAAAAGTCGAAAACTAAGTGATAGAGGTTTCGTAAAATCTTCTAATATGTTAATTGGTAAAAGTATTGGGGTTGGTTGGATATATTTACCAAAATAACCTAAACCCCTCTTTGTAAGACCTGCATAAAAATAAGCTACTGATGTGAGCAAAGCTAGAGCTACTGTAGTATTAATATCATTTGTAGGTGCGGCTAATTCCCCATGAGGTAATTGAAAAATTCCCCAGGGAAAAAGAGCACCTGCCCAGTTAGAAACAAAGATAAATAGAAACATGGTCCCTATAAAAGAAACCCAGGGACCATATTCTTCTTCGCCAATCTGAGTTCTAGCCAAGTCCCGAACAAATTCGAGAACATATTCCACAAAATTTTGAGCTCCGTTGGGAACGATTTGTGGGTCTCGAACAGCTAGAGTAGCTGAACTTAATAAGACAGCAATTACAATCCAGGAAGTTATAAGTACCTGTGCATGAACTTGGAACCCCCCTATTTGCCAATAAAAATGCTGACCTACTTCCACACCGGATATCTCATAGAAAAAATTCAGCGTGTTAATAGGAAATTGTACAATATCCATATTACCCTTTATATATAAAGATGAATTTCAAAAAGAAATTATTTTGGTTCAATGACCGATTCCTCAATTATTTCACTATCATTAGTCAGGCTGCGAAATAAAATAATGGAATGATTATTATGATTGATTAAGAAGATTTCTTTATTTCTATACAAATATTTTATCTTAATCTATTCTATAAGATTTGGGAATAGTAGCCAACTTAGTTTTAGCTTCTCTTTTTTTTTTATTAACTTTTTATAGAATTACAATGCTTTACCCGTGCGAATTGCTAAAATTAATTTATTTAGGATCAGTCGGATTGATCCTCTACTATTATCATTGGCTGGGATTGGGATATCCACGAGATCTGGGTCACAATCTGTATCAACTAAGCAAATTGTCGGAATACCCAAAGTTCTACATTCCCGAATAGCAGTATATTCTCCTTTTTGATCGAGAATTATTACAATATCGGGCAATTTTTTCATGTATCTAATACCTCCTAGATCTTCCTGCAATTTGTTCAATTCTCTGTTGAGTATTGCTGCTTCTTTCTTCGTAAATTTATCAAATCCTCCCGTATTTTTTTGTTTCATTAAATTTTTTAATTTTTCAAGTCTTACTTCTGTAGTAAACCAATTAGTTAACATACCCGCGAACCATTTTTTATTTACATAATGACATCGAGCTGCTAAAGCAGCTAATTTAGCTGCATCAGCTGTTTGATGTTTTGTACCAACTATCATAAATTGTTTTCCTCTTTTTGCTCCATCAAACACAAAATCACAGGCTTCTGATAAAAAACGAGCGGTATAAGTCAAATTTATAATATGACTATCTTTACGTTCTTTAAAAATGTAAGGTGCCATTTTAGGATTCCATTTTCTGGTCTCATGACCAAAATGAACTCCTACTTTTACCATCTCTTTCAAATTGATGTTCCAATTTTTTTTCGTCATTTTATTTTTCTGCTTTTTAATATGAACTGGAATATCTACATTCCAATGGAATGGGTTAGATTGCTTGCCGTAGCGTACTTGGTACAAGTATTCATTTGATTTTTTATTTATTGTTTATCAATAAATTGTTAGATTTCTCTATTGAGAAAAATTACTTTTTTACTGCTCGTTTTTATTTTTACTCTTTTTTTTACTCTTTTTTTTACTCTTTTTTTTACTCTTTTTTTTTACTCTTTTTTTTATAACTTTTTTTTTTTGTTTTTGCAATAAAACAGAGACTTTATATTGATAATCAAAGAAAAAATCTTTCACTTTATTGATAAATATACTTTTGTTCCTCATTCTCGGATCCATTTTACTCCCTTTTTCCAAAGGGTTGAATCCAGTACCAACAGGTATCATTCCCCCGAGAATAACATTTTCCTTCAAGCCTTTCAACCAATCAATGCGACCTTGAAGAGCAGATTTAGCTAAGACCCGAGCAGTTTCCTGAAAACTAGCTTCCGATAGAAAACTTTGAGTATTCAGAGATGCGTTTGTCATTCCCAATAAAATGGTTCGATATTTTATTTTTTTTTCTAGAGCACGATCCATTCTTTGTACTCGTGATAATCCAATGAGTTCTCCGGGTAAAAAAACACTATTTAGTCCATTTTCTAGTCCATTTTCAAAATTTTGATTTTCGGACTTTTCGACATCTACAACTAAAACTTTCGATGTAATTTGGCGCACAATAATTTCTATATGTTTATCATAAATTTGTACCCCCTGGGATCGATAAATCTTTTGAATTTCATTGACCAACTGATTCTGACTATCCTCCATAGTTATTCTAACACTGGTGAATGACCCCCAAAAGTTTCCAAAAAATATTGCCAGGTGTCTGTTCAATTCTTGAAAATTTTTTTTTCGATTTTTCGCTATTAAAGTATTCGAGCGGGCTTCTGACAATTGTTCAACTTTAGGAAGACCTTGAATTATATCATCGGATTTTAATCTTTCGTATGACATAGTGATTAATGTATCTCCTTCGTAAAAAATTTCCCCATAATAACTATTATGAGTTGCTCCTCGAATACCCAAATAGGGTTTAGCTAATCTAATGATGAAAGATTCCTCACGAACAACTACAATTAGACCAGATCCTTGGAGTTGTTTATCTTCGGATATCCATAGACTTTCGCAAAAAAATTGTCCAAGGCTGACTACTGGAAATGTTTTTTTAACAAAATTGGATAGGGAAAAGTACAAATTCAAATTGAATAAATTGAAAATAATATTCCTGCATGAATCAAATTTATAAAATCCCCTTTTTTCGTCCATAAAATAGCATTTAGCTACTTGGAAAGTATTCGAGTCATTGTTAGAAATTGAACGTTCATTTTGTAATACTTTTTTATAAGTCATCAAATGAGAGTATGGAAAACGATTAGCAATACTATGTAAATGACCCAGGAGACCTGACAATGCAATTTTTTTATTTGCATCCGACTTTTTTACTGTATTTAAGCATTTTAAATCATTAAACAAAACGATTTGCAAAAAATCAGAAGGAGAAAGAATCATAAAAGATTGATCTTTTTTATTCTCATTAGGTACTGAACGAATAGTTCCCTTACTAAGTAATTTACTTTGATCATAAAAAAAAAAAGAATTAGTGTGACCTAATTTGTTAGGAAACAAAAATGGAGAACTTGCCATATTGAAAAAAGGGTATTTTAGCAAGCTAATTTGAATCATATTTATAATGATCTTATTTGTTCTTACTGAAATAAGAGAAGCATAAGCCTTTTTTATTTTGAATTTGGGCCCTACGTCTAATTGATTTTCAAGAAAATTCCTTTCTTTTTCAATCGAATAACCCCCGAGAATACTCCCATATTTTATCATTTTTGAACTAGGGTCATTCAAAAAAGCAAAAATGTTGTCATTTTTATAGAGAATACCTTCTCTGGACATTCTAAGAATTAAATAAGGACAAGGGATTCTTCGCTTCCTCCATTGTTTATCACACCATAACGGTACAATGAGTTTGTTTTTTTTGTTGGTATTTTCAAAAAGAATGGTGCAATCGATAGAGTCTTGATGTTCATTAGGTATGGTTCGATCAGTTTCGAGATAATTCAAGATTTTTTTCCCTTTTTCAAAACAGTTTGAGTTAACTGATTCGTGTTTCACTTGATCCACTGAACAATTCGAAAGTGATTTATGTTTGTGAAGAAGAAGTTCTGGAATATTCACTTGATCTTGATCTTTATAAAAAGCGGATTCATATATACCTCCCGATAATACCCATAAATGAGTTGTCTTTTTTATTTTTTTAGACCACATAGGGATATTCCAGTGCACTTCTCCTGTCAGGCCAGAATATATATATTTCTTGACTTTTTCTTTAAAGGGGGGGGTTTTGGCACGAATCTCGGCAATTACTTGTTCCGATTCCACGAGTTGATTATTCTGAATGAATAGCAAGCTTTCTGGCGGAATCGTTAAGTTTTGTACTTCATATTGATTATCGATAGTCACGTCTAAACTATTATGACATATATAAGCAGGGTGCCCATGACGGGTGCGGGTAGGAGAAACTAAATTTTCATTAAATTCAATTTTTCCGGTGAACGGGGCTCGTATATGTTCTGCAATATCACCCGTAAATACCCCACCAGTATGAAAAGTCCTTAATGTTAGTTGAGTTCCCGGCTCTCCAATTGATTGGCCTGCAATAATGCCGACTGCTTCTCCTAATTCGATTAAGTTACTATGAGTAGTATTCCGACCATAACATAATTGACAAATCCAAGATATACTTTTGCAAGTAAAAGGGGTTCGTATATATATTGGTTGTATTTGGAAATAATATAAGATATTGGCAAGTTTAATCCCAATATCTTCATTGCGCGTGGCAATACATCTTCCGTTTATATATACATCGTCTGCTAATACACGACCAATTAGTGTTTGTAGAACAAATGTATTTTTGATTGTTTCTTGATCTTGAATAAGATTTACAAAAAGACCTTGGATAGTACCACAATCTACTTTACGTACAACGAGGTGTTGTACTACTTCAACAAGTCTACGTGTGAGATATCCAGCATCTGCTGTTCGTATAGAAGTATCAACAACTCCTTTACGAGCACCGTAACATGAAATAATATATTCTGTTAAAGAAAGTCCTTCACGTAAATTTCCTTGAATGGGTAGATCAACAATTTTTCCTTGAGGATCTGACATTAATCCTCTCATACCTACTAATTGGTGAACCTGAGATATACTTCCTCTAGCTCCTGAAAAGGACATCATATGTACTGGATTAAGAGGATCAGTCATCTGAAAATTCGGATTCATTTCGCGTTTCAAATATTCACTGGTAGCATGCCATATCTCAATCAATTGACGTAATTTTTCCACTGCATGTACATTTCCATAATCATGATGTTTTTCCGAAGCAAACCCTTGTTGCTGCGCATCTTGGATAAGCCATAGTTTAGCTGGTGTTGTTAAAAGATCATCAATTCCTAATGAAATAGCTGCATCGGTAGCTTGCTGGAAACCTAAAATCTTCAGTTGATCTAATATATGTGATGTATATGTCATTCCAAATTGATTTACGAATCTTCTAATAAGGTGCTTCATAACAAATTTATCCATTCCTTTATTAAAAAAGGGCACTTCAAAAGGAAAGGGCACTTTGAATTTAGGTTGTGTCATAAGAATAAAATATCTCCATTTTCAAAAAAGAAAAAATCTCCCCATTTTGGGGAGCAGGAATCATCGTTTAAGCTCGAAGGCTTCCTTAATCTTCATCTCTGCATGAATGAAAGGATCGATTAATAACATTAAATTCTGAATAGTGACAGTTCTTGTCGGATATCATAAGTCCACAAGCCTTTTATAGCTTCTTCTATTTCTCGATTAAAACGAATACGACCAACGGTTGTTCGAATGTATTTATTAAGTATTTCCCCCACTCTACCTTTTCTTATTCGAAAATGATCATAGATTTCGTAGAAGGTACCTAAAGATTCATATTGAACTTCAATAGGAAGTTCTCGATTTACTGAATTAATAATAGAGGTATCTATATCTCTCCTCCATCGGAGCCATAAAGGACTGTCTAAATCAATTTGTTTTTGTTCATAAGCTTTAAGCGCATCATCATAGCTATAAAACGAAGGTGAGATGATCTTCTTTTTTGAGTTATTCGGGTGGTACCTATTTTCATAAATACCCTGGTTTTTTTGAAGAGTTGATCTATAAAGTCCTAGAAGCATATCTTGAGTCGGTACACAAATAGGATCTCCTATAGTTGGAGAGATAAGATTGAGATGAGAAAACATAAGTAAACGAGCTTCTACTTGAGCTTCCATAGATAAAGGTACGTGGACAGCCATCTGATCTCCGTCAAAGTCCGCATTAAATCCTGCACAAACCAATGGGTGTAACCCAATGGCACGTTCTTCTATTAAAACAGGTATAAATGCTTGTATTCCTAATCTGTGTAAGGTAGGTGCTCGATTTAACAATATAGGATGTCTTTTGATAATCTGTTTAAGTACGTTCCATATAATAGGTTTCCTATCTCGAATTAAAAATTTAGCAGTTCTTAGATTGGGAGCAATCTGTCGTTCAACTAGATCACGAATTAAAAATGCTTGAAAAAGTTCTATTGCGATTTCTCGGGGCAATCCACATTGATACAATGAGAGATGAGGACCTACCACAATAACAGAACGACCTGAATAATCGACCCGTTTTCCAAGTAAACTTTCACGAAATCTTCCTTCTTTACCTTGGAGTAAATCTGAGAACGATTTATAAGGTCTATCCTTACTATCTTTCACCGGTTGTGCGCCTATACTGTTATCAAGAAGTGCATCTACGGCTTTTTGGACTAATCTTTTTTGATCAAACAATAAATTTGGTATTTGAAATGCACGAGTCTCTTCTATGGATTCTAAAAGATGATTATTTCGACGGATAACTTTTAGATAAAGTTCATTGAGATCTGAAGTAATCAATCCACCTTCATTTAATTGATACATTGGCCTCAGATCGGGAGGAAGAACTGGTAATAGGCATAGAACCATCCATTGTGGTTCTACATTTGTTTGAAGAAAATATTGAGCAAATTTCATCCGTCTAACCAAACGATCCTTTCTTATTCGAAGTGAAAAAAGTTTTTTCTTCATTTTATAATATAGTTCTTTGTAAAGACAGTCTTTATTCAAAAAGACTGTTTCTGCCTCCTCCGAGAATAATATAGATATTTTCCTATCTATTTCCTTCCATTCTATATATGAATGATCTATAAGCATTTGCAGATTTAGACCAGCTAATTTTTCTCTGATAGCTTTTCCTCCAGTGGCAATTTCTCGCTCTTGAAATAGCGCAAAATCCCAAGAGAGATAAAAAGCAATATCTTTTGCCCAAGATTTATGCTCATATTTACGAAGTTTTCCGTGAAATCGCAATAAAGATGGCTTGTTAGCTGTGGGCCTAGTAATACAAACATTTGGATAGGTTTTTCCAATCCCCCCCTCAGAATCGGACATGAAAGTTTCCTTTCATCCGGCTCAAGTAACTATACCAAAATGGAAAGTGATTATGTATCATTATGCTATGTATCATTGTATCATTATGCAAAAAATGTTTTTTACTCTCTGATAATGTTTCCCGACGGTTTTCCTTCCCAAGTGATAAAACTAAATAGTTACTCTTTGCTCAAGTTCCAAGTGAATTCGATTATTAGTTTACAATTCATATTATGACATAAATATGGAATTAGTGAGCAGTCTCCTCCCTTTTGAACGATACATTTCTTTGTGAAAGACCTTCAATTTTTTTTTTTAAATTCATAAGGGATTTACTTGTCTGTATCTCTTTATTAATTGATCCTGTAGGTTTCTGTTTTACTTCGATGGTTACAAATACTATTTGAAGCATATGTGCGATGAATAGACTCCTATAACCATATCTTCTTTTTGGTCTAGAAAAAAAAAGAAAAATTAAACAGATTTTTGATTCCATTTTGTTTCTAATAAAAGAAGTATTTTTACGAAGTCCAATTAGCAATTGAATTGAATAATATACAAGATATTAACCCTAGATTCATTCCTCTTTATCAACATGGTTCTAATTCTGAGCTTCATGCCCCTCTTGCCGAGGGGCGTGTCAGAGCTAAGGGCATCCTAATTAGATTTAATAGGATGACAGTTCCTACGGATCTGTATAATCGGAGCTTGTGATCAAGTCACACATCGCAGTATACTGGGTCTTCTAATTCTTTACGAGTTTTATCTAATAGATTCGCGATATAACTGGGACGTCGTTTGAAATACCAAATATGAACAACTGGACATGCCAGTTTAATGTATCCCATTCGATATCTTCGAATTCGAGGATCAATAATAAGTTCAACTCCACATTGAGTACAAAAATTGGAGTCGTAGTTTTCCTTCTCATTTTCCTTCTCATTTTCCATCTCGTTCTCATTTTCCATCATTGTAGGTTTTACACAAGCACAAACTCCCCTTTTCTTAGGTCCAAATATTCTTTCACAAAATAATCCATCTCTTATTGGTTCATAAGTTCTATAATCTAAAGTCTGTTCTGCAGTCACTTGTCCCACTCTTTCTCCATTAGGTAATATTCTTTCAGACCAAGCGAGAATCTGCTCGGGAGAAACTAATCCAATTTGAAGTTGTTCGTATTTATTCTGGTCACTCATAAAAAATCAATTTTGATTCATTTTGATCAAACTTCCTTCTTATCTATCTGAAAGTCTATCTCAGATAGAATAGTATGATTCAATTCTAGAGCTAAAGATCGTAGTTCTCGACTGAGCAATCGGAAAGATTCTGTAAAAGTGCTAGGTTTAGGCATTGGTTCTCCGTTGAAAATGGCACCAAATATTTTTTCACGAGTGTCCATATGATCAGATTTTAAAGTAAGTATCTCGTGTAAAATATAAGCAACACCAAAACCTTCTAGAGCCCAAACTTCCATTTCTCCTACTCGTTGCCCTCCTCTGGAGGATTTTCCTTTTAGAGGTTGTTGTGTAACTAGCGCATAAGGTCCACGGGAACGTGCATGAATTTTGTCATCAACTTGATGGCACAATTTCGATATATAAGCTATTCCTATTGTAACAGGTTGTTCAAAAACCTTTCCTGTTCTTCCATCAATTAATCTATGTTTTCCAGGATGATCAGGTTCAAATACCCATGGATTAGCTGTTTGCTCGCTAGCTTTATAAAGCTCAGAAAACACTAGTTTTCTAGAAGCTTCTCGCTCGTACCTTTCGTCAAAAGGTGCCAGTCTATAATGTTTGTTCATTAGTTTCCCTGCTAAACCAAGCAAACATTCAAAGATCTGTCCTACATTCATTCGTGAAGGTACCCCTAATGGATTTAATACCATGTCCACTGGTGTTCCATTTTGTAAATAAGGCATATCTTGCCTGGTCAAAATTTTTGAAATAATACCTTTATTACCATGCCTTCCCGCTACTTTATCACCCACTTGTATTTTACGTTTTTGTAAAATATATACATGAACTTTTTCTACAATATCGCCGAGATAATCGTCTTCCTCCTCCTCGAACTCCTGAAAGCATTTAACATCGATAACTCGACCTTTTACACCTTTAGGAACTCTAAAACAATTTTCTTTTCCAGTAGGTGCCTTAATATCAAATAAAACTTGTAATAATTTTCCTTCTGGAGTATTTATTAGTGAGTCGTCTTCTGCTTCCAGTATTAATTTACCTACTAATATATCATCTGTTTCTATCCAAGATCCTATCATTACAACGCCGTTTTCGTCGAGATGACGGAGTAAGTAAGTATTTAAATGAGGTATTTCTCTAGTTATTACTTCAGGGCCCTGGTTCGTAAAATAAACTCCAATTTCGTATCTTACGATCTGGAAAGAAGTAAAAATGTCTTCATATACCAGACGTTCACTAATAAGTATTGCATCTTCAAAATTGTATCCTTCCCATGGCATATAGGCCACTAAGATGTTTTTTCCCAAAGAAAGTTCCCCCCCTGCTGTAGATGCACTGTCTGCTATAATTTGTCCCTTCTTTACATATTCCCCTTGACGAACTCGGGATTTTTGATGCATACAAGTATCACTATTAGAACGTTGATATAGAATCAATTCTGTTTCTATATTGTCTCGAGAAACAGATGAAGTTATGATGATATTTTCACCATCAATATACTTTATTTTTCCCCCTTGCTTGGCTATAGCTACACTTCCTGAATCTAGAGCTACTTGACCCTCCAATCCAGTTCCGACAATACACTTCTCAGGTTGAACAAGTGGAAGTGCTTGACGCTGCATATTAGAACCCATTAAAGCACGATTCGCATCATTATGTTCGATAAAAGGAATAAGGCAAACTCCAACGGAAAAATATTGGGAAGGAAAAATACTTCTGAAATGAATTTGGTCCCATGCAAAAAATAAAAATTCTTGTTGAAATCGAGCTGCAGTTAATTGTTCCTCTGGAACCCCTTGATTTAATGCCAGAGAATTTCCTATAGCTATCCGATAGTATTCATCTTCTCCCGGTAATAGATAAACCATATGGTCTTTGTTCGATCTCTTAGATAGCCTATAGAATGGACTTTGTAAAGAGCCGTAATGACCAAGCGTTGCATAAATAGATAACGATCCAATAAGCCCAACATTTATTCCTTCGGATGTCGTAATCGGACAAATACGTCCATAATGACTAGGATGAATATCCCGTGTACGAAAAGTAGACGTTCGACTTGTCAATCCTCCAGGGCCCAAAGAGCTCACTTTTCGACTATGAACTATTTCTGCCAACGGATTAGTTTGATCCAAAAATTGTGATAAAGGATGTAAACCAAAAAAATCCTGAAAAGTATCCGTTAATGGAATTAACGTTTCCAATTTAATAAGATTTATTCTCTTTTTAGGATTGATTGATGCAAATAATATAGTTTTTTCAACTGCTTCTCTGAAATCATATAGAGCTAATCGTAATTGCTCTTGTAATAAATCTGCTACAGAACGAATATATCGATTTTGTAGGTGATCTATATCATCGGGTGTACCCGTTCCAAATTGCACTTTGATAAGGTAATCCACAGCAGCCAATATATCGTGCGGTAATAATAAAATCTCGTTCTCGGGTATATCAAGACTTAGTTTTTTATTCAGATTTCGTCGACCAATCTTTCCTAATAAACATTTCGTTCGAAAAAATGTTGTTACTTTTTCATATATAGACTCGGAAAATTCTTCTTCTTCTTCTTCTTCTTCACTTTCGTCACTTATGTAGATTTTTTTATAAAGTTTCAAAATAGCTTTCTGCTTCCCGCCATACCAATCGTACTTATATCTATAATACTCCTCCGAATATTTGAAAAATGCTTCAAGATTCTTATAGTTAAAAATATCTTCGAAATTTATACCCATAGCCAATAAAAAAAGTAAAACAGATATTTTTTTTTTTTTGTTTATACGAATCCATATCTTTTTTTTTTTTTTATTGAGCTCTAATCTTAATCTTCCTCCCCAATCTGAAATTATTGTGCCAATCCAGATAATGTTTCCCGACGGTTTTCGTTCCCAAGTGTAATAAATACCGGGACTTCTTACTATTTGATTGACCACGACTCTGTAATTTCCATTTATTACAAAAGTTCCTTTAGAATTCATCAAAGGAATATCTCCCAGATATAAAATCTTGTCCTGTATTTCACGAGTTTTCTTAGTTTTATTAATCGATCTTGCTGGTACATATAATTGACAGTTATATGTAAGAGACATATATACAGCATCTCTCTCTTTAATGAAAGGTTCTGTTAATTTATATTCATTCCCAAAAAGAATAATTTTTATCTTTTTATTTGGGCTTTCAATTTTTGAAAAGTTATTGATTTCTTCTATTAATCCTTGATGGATAAAACGAAAAAATCCTTCAAGTTGTATTTTACCAAATTGTGGAATTGTCAATATTCCTTTATTTTCTTCTAATCGCATTGAATGTTTGCTCTCCTATATTATAAAGTATATTGTATATTTCGATATTTATTCCTCATTGATCTATATGAATAAATTCGACAAAAAATTGACATGTTTTGTTCACTATATCAAAAAAAGAAAAGAAAAAGAAGCTATTTCCTTTTCTTATAATATATGATGGGAATCTTTCTATTTCTATAGTTGTCAATTCTCTAGTTATTGACAGACAAATGTGGATTTAGTATACTATAATTATGGGTACTCTAAATTCCTATTCTATACTAGAGGGAGTAACTAAGAGGGACTATAAACCCCTAACCTATATTTATAGGTTCCATTTCAATAGGATAATGGAAAACCAATCCCCCTTTTTTATCCTATTGGAAAAGTCTAAATCCCCTATTAGACCTGGAGACTAGAAATTGGTTATACGACATATCCGAGTGATAAAGAAGGATACGTGAAATACCCTACATATCATCTCCGATAGATAAAGCAAAATATCTTTTCCCTTAGGATAAACTAGATGTGGGGATGGTGACATAGCCAAGTGGTAAGGCAGGGGACTGCAAATCTTCGATCCCCAGTTCAAATCTGGGTGTCGCCTTGGTAGGCGTAAACAAATCTAAAGTCTCTATTTGTATCCATGTCTTTTGGAAACAACTTGTGTAGCTTCAGGATATAGCAGATAAAATTCAAATTTATCGTTAATGTCTGATCTAATGTCTGATCTGATAGGTAGTTGAGAGTAATTGTTTCCAAGAAACAATTTTGATGAGTCTCCACTATCGACTCATCCTTTCAGAATAGGAAGGTAGAGGATTTCCACTTTGCACTATTCTTAATAGTTCCATTATCATCAATGGAATCAATAATGATATTATTATTTTTTTTTTCTTTTTATAAAGAGAGGGATTCATATGGATATAGTCGGTATCGCTTGGGCTGCTCTAATGGTAGTTTTTACTTTTTCTCTTTCACTCGTAGTATGGGGTAGAAGTGGAATTTAATAGAATTCTAATAGCCCTTCTATTTTGAATCGTTCTGTTTAAAACAAAAAAAATGATTTTGCGATGATAGATAATTAATTATTATCATTAATGATCTAGTCATATTGACTTATCCATGATATGATCAATATGATCAAATTGATCATGTTAGAAAGAAAATTCTACTTTATCAGATATGAAGTAGAATTTTCTATAGCGAACTTATGCAAGCTGCAAGCATAGTATTCTTAACTATATACCTGTTAAAGCATATGGAGCATTATTGCTCTGTCTTTTCCATATCAATTTTATGCCTTTACGATTTACAATTTGACTTATTACTATATAATATATAAACAATGCTTTCTACCGTATTCGTATTAGAAAAAATTTTGAAATAGAAAAAAAAATATTTTTTCAAATACTATTCAGAATAACACCTATGTGTTATCTACATAAAGTTCCTTTTTCCAGAGATATGTAAGAAATTATTATTAGTTCCCACGAGACAAATGATAATTTAGATCTACTTATCCAAAATCTGTGTAGAAGAAGTAGTACAAACGAAAAATTTTTCTTTTGTACTACTTCTTCTCAAAAAAAATCTACTGACCGCTATTACTTTTTTTTACTGACGATCTAGACTAATTCTAGATGATAATTAATCACTCTAGTTCGCTTTGAGGCCTCGTTTGTGCGTAAATGACGATTAGAAAAGCAGTAGGCACTGTAATGAACAATAGAATAGCAATAAATGCAAGGTTATTTACTTCCATGATTGATTTTCACTTCGTTTTACAATAACTCGAGATTTGATCTCATAGAGTATCTCTTTTTTACAAAAAAAATGGATTGAATCCATGGAGGACTAGTATAACATACTATTATCTCTTATTCATCTCGGATTTAGTAATCCGGCCCCTAATGGATCGATCCCACCGTCTTATTAGTATAGTTCCAAGGGTTGACTCAATTCAATTTTATCGTTAATAAAAATAACATTAGACATGCAAATTAATTTGATTAATGTTTGTCTCAATCAAACATTTTTATGTTAATGTTTGTCTCAATCAAATATTTTTATGTTAATGTCTATTAACATATTCATTCAAATTTTGAAATAAAAGAATTTCGTAAAAAAAAGCTTTTGCTTGCTAATTCTGGATAGGTTCGTTTTTCTATTATATATATATTAGATATATATTATCTTAGATATATCTGATATTAGATTATAAGATCTATATTCTAATATAGATATAATATATTATTCTATATTATTCTATATATATTAGAAAAAAAAAGGACAAGTTCAATGAATCTAAGTCGATGGGACCTGAAAAGGGTAATTATTTCGTTCCAAATTATTTATTTAATTGCTCTTTTTTACGGAACAGAAAATAGGCAAATATGAAGGAAGGTAAATTGCCCTGTAGTCCTAATTTTTTTGTAATTATATTAATTACATCGTACAAGAGACGAACAGGACCTATCTATATAGATAGGGTTTTGATGATCCCGGAAAGAAAATAGTCTTAAAAAGACCAAAAAGGGTCTAGTAAAAAATTGACCCTATTGGTTGTCATTATCTTTATTATGTACCTGTACATATTTGGGAGCACCAGTAAACGATTACTGATAATCGGTAATCACTCTTATTTACTATTAATTCATCTTGTAATGTCGTTTTTACCGAGAGATAAAAAAAAATGAATAGCTCCCAATTATCTTATCCTAAGAATTTACCATGACCCTGGAATGAGCAGAATAGTTTGGATAGTAAGCAAAATAGAATTGAATCTTTTCTATTTTTTAGAAATCGTTAAAAACGTTATTTTCGTTTCTGAAAAACGGGGAACTAGCACATTTGAAATAATTTATGAGCAAACAAAAATATGAGAGATGACCGCAGAGCGTAGATCTATACGCGGTATTCTTCCTAACATAGATCTATCTTACTACGATACCCTTTTTTATTTCTCAAGGAGAAAAAAAGATTGCAGATCTATGCTTATAATTGCGGCGAATCCACACACAAAATGTGTAAAAAATTATCAAATCTATTCTAATCTACTCTCTTTTCCTTTTTTGCTCTTGTTTGGGGTAGGGATCGCTCAAACAATTGTTCAATTTATTGAATCGGGACTGACGGGGCTCGAACCCGCAACTTCCGTCTTGACAGGGCGGTACTCTAACCAATTGAACTACAATCCCACTAGGTACAGTTTATTGACTAATTAGTCATAGTAATTCAACTGTGCCGGGTCGTATTTTGTAAAACTTTTCTCTTTCAAATCTACCAAAAGTATCTGTTCGTTCCGATTCTTTCTATATAGAGTATAAGAGATTCAAAAACCAATTTCTTTTTTTACCTGATAGATTGATATCTATCTCAATCTATCAAGTTGGTATTGGGCCGAGCTGGATTTGAACCAGCGTAGGCATATTGCCAACGAATTTACAGTCCGTCCCCATTAGCCACTCGGGCATCGACCCAGGAAAAAATGGGAAGTTATTATAGTACTTAATTAGGTACTATAATACCTTTCCTAGCCTAGTACCCCTAGGGGAAATCGAATCCCCGTTGCCTCCTTGAAAGAGAGATGTCCTGGGCCACTAGACGATAGGGGCCTACTTAATTAGTCAATAATATTCAAATCCCTAGGAATTTGTCAATAAAAAGAATCCTTCTTCGTATTAATTATGGAATATTTTTCTTGTATTGTAAGGATCGACAATATAACTATATTCAATTATATTATTAATATATGGACCCCATTATTTGATATCTATCGAATATGTAATAGACTTATCCATTGGTTATGAAATGAAATGACCAAAAGCCCTTTTAACTCAGAGGTAGAGTAACGCCATGGTAAGGCGTAAGTCATCGGTTCAAGCCCGATAAAGGGCTTTTACTTGCAATAAAGCCTAGTGTTTATTTTGAACATTTGATTAAAACAAAAAAGCTGCAATATACCTTTTTTTGTTATAACGGAATAGAACATGTAATATGATTGAGGACAACTAACATATAGAATTTTTTTTAGATATAGCTTTTTTTCTTTATCTTGCTACTAATAAGATGAGAAATAGTATAAGATTAGGCATAATATACTTCACTTTATTCAATTTTCATTGAATAATACTAATTGAAATTAGTAGAATATTCTTACTTTTTAAAAATTAGAAGTAAGTGAACCTAACCCATTGACTGATTAATATATCAGTTATTCTGATATTGAAAATTGAGGTAGATTTTGAAAGTGAACCTTTCAATCAATTGAAATTATTCAAATAATTTGATATTTGGTTGTTAATTGGATATTCATGTCGAATCATTTTTTTCTTTCCGAAAAAATGGATATGTAAGTCTTAATTCTAGATGGAATTATTTTCCTTTTATCTTTAAAAGCATAATTCGATTATGCTGTACCAAACATTCTTACTATTAGATGTACAAGACATTTTATCTTGGTCATTCTAGATTGGAATTTAGATATCAAAAAAGATAAGAAAAGGTAAATGGAAAACAAAGTAACTGTTCATTTTTCATAATATACTAATATAGTATCCCTTTTTTTTTAATAAAGGGAAAGGAGCGGATAGAGTTCTTTTCTCTAGCTCTACGAGCTAGAAAAATCTTTCTTGTTGTTCCTATTTAATAGAGTAGTAAAAAACATAGAGATATATAAAGTATTTATTAAATACTACTGACGTAATTAATATTCATTCAATAGAATTGATATTTATTCAATAGAATTGATATTGTGAATAGTCTCGAAGAGCAGGGAGGAATAAAAGCTAACTTGCTTTTCTGGCATTCTGTTGATACTTATTACATTTAAAATAGAATTTATAGGATAAGATAAAAAATGGAATAGAAACAACTTCGGGTTATCATGCATTTACTTATATTGTATTAGTTCGGTTTAACCGGATAAAATCCGTGCCAATAAGGAATCTTCGAAATCCGATTTATTGAAAGGGATGATGGATGAAAAATTGTCCATAAATGTTTTCAATATAAAACAGTGTATACCCTTTGATTCTATCAAATAGGGTGCTCGGAAAAGGTTGGAATAGTTAAATAGGAGGATTACTATGACTATAGCCCTTGGAAAGTCTTCCAAAGAGGAACAAACTTTATTTGATATTATGGATGACTGGCTACGCAGAGACCGTTTTGTTTTTGTGGGTTGGTCCGGTTTATTGCTTTTTCCTTGTGCTTATTTTGCGCTAGGCGGCTGGTTTACGGGCACAACTTTTGTGACTTCGTGGTATACTCATGGATTGGCCAGTTCCTATTTGGAAGGTTGTAATTTTTTAACTGCTGCAGTTTCTACGCCTGCTAATAGTTTGGCACATTCTTTGCTGCTATTATGGGGTCCTGAAGCACAAGGAGATTTTACTCGTTGGTGTCAATTAGGCGGTCTATGGACTTTCGTTGCTCTTCATGGTGCTTTTGGTCTAATAGGCTTCATGTTACGCCAATTTGAACTTGCTCGATCTGTGCAATTACGACCTTATAATGCAATTGCCTTCTCTGCTCCGATTGCTGTTTTTGTTTCCGTATTCTTGATCTATCCATTAGGTCAGTCTGGTTGGTTTTTTGCGCCTAGTTTTGGCGTAGCAGCTATTTTCCGATTTATCCTCTTTTTTCAAGGTTTTCATAATTGGACCTTGAATCCATTTCATATGATGGGAGTTGCCGGAGTATTGGGTGCTGCTCTTCTATGTGCTATTCACGGTGCTACCGTAGAAAATACTTTATTTGAAGACGGTGATGGTGCAAATACATTCCGTGCTTTTAACCCAACTCAAGCCGAAGAGACTTATTCTATGGTCACTGCGAACCGTTTCTGGTCCCAAATTTTTGGGGTTGCTTTTTCCAATAAACGTTGGTTACATTTCTTCATGTTATTTGTGCCGGTGACCGGTTTATGGATGAGTGCCATTGGAGTAGTTGGCCTAGCTCTAAACTTACGTGCTTATGATTTTGTTTCCCAGGAGATTCGTGCAGCAGAAGATCCTGAATTTGAGACTTTTTATACAAAAAATATTCTTTTGAACGAAGGTATTCGTGCTTGGATGGCGGCTCAGGATCAGCCTCATGAAAACCTTATATTCCCTGAGGAGGTTCTACCCCGTGGAAACGCTCTTTAATGGAACTCTAACTTTAGCTGGTCGTGACCAAGAAACCACTGGTTTCGCTTGGTGGGCTGGTAATGCTCGACTTATTAATTTGTCAGGCAAATTACTTGGGGCTCATGTGGCTCATGCCGGATTAATTGTATTCTGGGCTGGAGCAATGAATCTATTTGAAGTGGCTCATTTTGTACCGGAAAAACCTATGTATGAACAAGGTTTGATTTTACTTCCCCATCTAGCTACTCTAGGATGGGGAGTCGGTCCTGGTGGGGAAATTGTGGACACTTTTCCCTATTTTGTATCCGGGGTACTTCACTTAATTTCTTCTGCAGTTTTAGGCTTCGGTGGTATTTATCACGCACTAATTGGACCCGAAACTTTAGAAGAATCTTTTCCATTTTTTGGTTATGTATGGAAAGATAGGAACAAAATGACCACAATTTTAGGTATTCACCTAATCTTGCTAGGTGTTGGTGCTTTTCTCCTAGTGTTTAAGGCTTTGTATTTTGGTGGTATATATGATACCTGGGCTCCCGGCGGTGGAGATATAAGAAAAATTACGAACCTTACGCTTAACCCAAGTACTATATTTGGTTATTTACTCAAATCCCCTTTTGGAGGAGAGGGATGGATTGTTAGTGTGGACAATCTAGAAGATCTAATTGGAGGACATGTGTGGTTAGGTTCTATTTGTATCTTCGGTGGTATCTGGCACATCTTAACAAAACCTTTTGCGTGGGCTCGCCGTGCGTTTGTATGGTCCGGAGAAGCTTACTTATCTTATAGTTTAGCAGCTCTCTCTGTCTTTGGTTTCATTGCTTGTTGTTTTGTTTGGTTTAACAATACAGCTTATCCCAGTGAATTCTATGGACCTACCGGCCCAGAGGCCTCTCAAGCGCAAGCATTTACTTTTCTAGTTAGAGACCAACGTCTTGGAGCTAGTGTGGGGTCTGCCCAAGGGCCCACCGGTTTAGGTAAATATCTTATGCGTTCTCCTACTGGAGAAATTATTTTTGGAGGGGAAACGATGCGTTTTTGGGATCTTCGTGCTCCCTGGTTGGAACCTCTAAGAGGTCCTAATGGTTTGGACCTGAGTAAGTTGAAAAAAGACATACAACCTTGGCAAGAACGACGTTCAGCAGAATATATGACTCATGCTCCTTTAGGTTCTTTAAATTCTGTGGGCGGTGTAGCTACCGAGATTAATGCGGTCAATTATGTCTCACCTCGAAGTTGGTTAGCCACCTCTCATTTTGTTCTAGGATTTTTCTTTTTCGTAGGTCATTTGTGGCATGCAGGAAGAGCTCGTGCAGCTGCAGCAGGATTTGAGAAAGGAATTGATCGTGATTTTGAACCTGTTCTTTCCATGACCCCTCTTAATTAAACCAGAGAAAAAACTAGATAAATATCTAATTTATTATTAGATTATTAATAAAAAAGGCGGGATAGTTATATCCTTTGCCATTATTCTTCCAACTGAATACTTGTTGCTCGGCTCTATATAGCCGAGCATTTTTTTGGTACTGAACTAAGTTCTATCTAGGATTTTTGTTTTTCGTAGGTTAGGTTTAAAGGAGAGAGAGGGATTCGAACCCTCGATAGTTTTTAACTATACCGGTTTTCAAGACCAGAGCCATCAACCACTCGGCCATCTCTCCCGAATTAGCATAACTCATTTTATCCCGACAGATAATATCTGTCTATAGGGCTAATAGCTATATATATAATGTATATCATGATGATAAAAAGAAAATTTGCTGATTCTTTCTCGAAATTATCAAATTTCGATTAATTTATGATCAAATAAAAATCCGTAGTGCATTTTATTTTTCAAAAATTGACCGGATAGGGATCGAATGGTATAGCCTTTTGAATCTGTTGGAAGCTTTTAAGATCACAACCATGACTATTGCGTTCCAATCGTCTGTGTTTGCATTAATTTCAATTTCAATTCTACTAGTGATTGGTGTACCTGTTACACTTGCCTCTCCTAATGGTTGGTCAAGTAAAAAAAATGTACTATTTTCAGGCGTATCATTATGGATTGGATCAGTCTTTTTAGTAGGTATTCTAAATTCTTTCATATCTTAAGATATATTGATCTTTTGGGTTTAAAATCTCCCCCCCCCTCCCTCTTTCTAGGGGCCATTGTGAATTATTCACAAAGGAATTTACGATAAATAAAAAAACCAGGTAATGAAAGTGCTCAAGGGAGAGGTTATTGTTAATAACAATCATATTTAATAATATGATTGATAATTGATCAATCAGTCTATTGAAATAGGAAAATTTACCTCCATAGAATGGTAATATATGGGTATATATATTACCCATATAACGAGTCAAATGCGGGTATGGTTGAATGGTATAATTTTTCCTTGCCAAGGAAAAGATGCGGGTTCGATTCCCGCTACCCGCCCATCTGTAGAATAGAATTCTGGACTAGTTATCGTATTGGTCCAGTCGTATTTGTATCTTATTTCTACTTATTTATACATAAGGTCAAGATATATGGGATTTATTGTGTCTTTGCGGAGACGGGATTTGAACCCGTGACTTCAAGGTTATGAGCCTTGCGAGCTACCAAACTGCTCTACTCCGCGTTATCCCTTCATATTCACTTTATTGTATAATACCCAAAAATGGGTACATCGAGCAATCCCTTGGGTATGCTATTCTCCCTCCCTATATAGGGAGGGACTTTATAATAATAACTTTAAAGTAAAGAATCCTTTTTTTTAACCCTACCAACTCGATTTTGTTACCCCAGCCAACAAACATGCGTGAGCCATTTCACGGATTATATATCCGGATAATTCAAAGTCTCTATAATTGGCTCTGGGTCTTCCAGTCTTCAAACAACGTCGGCGAAGACGTGTAGGTGCACTATTACGCGGTAGAGATTGTAATTTTCTATAAATTTCCAATTTTTCATCCAGTGATGAGACTTCGCTCATCTCTTTTTTCAAAGATTGGCGAAGCAAATTATATTTCCTTTCCAATCTTTGTTTCTTTTTCTCTCTTTGAATGAGACTTTTTCTTGCCATAATGATTCAGCTACTTTATATACTTTATATAAATAATATAGATCAAATTTGAGATGGAGAAGTATTACGTGGATTGCTCCTTCTTTTTATGCATAAAGATTAGATTGAAAATCTAAAAAATGAAAAAGAATTAACCGAATTTACCTGATGTAGAGGCGATTAAGAAAGCTGCATAGGTGAATATATAGCCTACAGAAAAATGAGCTAATCCAACTAATCGTGCTTGAACAATGGAAAGAGCTACCGGCTTATCCCTCCATCGAACTAAATTAGCCAGAGGTGTGCGTTCATGAGCCCATGCAAGAGTTTCAATCAGTTCTTGCCAATATCCACGCCAAGAAATAAGAAACATAAATCCAGTAGCCCAAACAAGATGTCCAAATAAGAACATCCACGCCCAGACAGATAAACTGTTCATACCAAAAGGATTGTATCCATTAATTAGTTGTGAAGAATTTAACCAAAGATAATCTCTTAACCATCCCATTAAATAAGTGGAAGACTCATTAAATTGAGCTACATTTCCCTGCCATAAGGTGATATGCTTCCAATGCCAATAGAAAGTAACCCATCCAATGGTATTCAACATCCAGAAAACTGCTAAATAAAAAGCATCCCAGGCCGAAATATCGCAAGTACCGCCCCGTCCCGGACCATCGCAAGGAAAACTATAACCAAAATCTTTCTTATCAGGCATTAGCTTAGAACCGCGCGCATCTAAAGCACCTTTTACTAAAATCAATGTAGTCGTATGCAAACCTAGAGCAATAGCATGATGAACCAAAAAGTCTCCGGGACCAATTGTTAAGAAGAGTGAATTTTTATTATCGTTAATAGCATTCAACCAACCGGGTAACCATAAGCTTTTGCCGGCATTGAATGCTGGATCATTTGATGAAGATAAGAGCACATCAAAGCCATATAAGGCCTTACCATGAGCAGATTGTATCCATTGAGCAAATATAGGCTCAATCAAGATTTGCTTTTCTGGAGTACCAAAAGCGAGCATAACATCGTTATGAACATAAAGTCCCAAGGTATGAAAACCTAGAAATAAACTAACCCAACTCAAATGAGATATTATGGCTTCCTTATGCTCCAACATTCTGGCCAATACATTATCCTTATTCTGTTCTGGATTATAATCTCTAATGAGAAATATAGCTCCATGAGCAAATGCCCCTGTCATAATGAATCCGGCAATGTATTGATGATGAGTATACAAAGCAGCTTGAGTAGTAAAATCTTGTGCTATGAAGGCATAGGCAGGCAAAGAATACATGTGTTGAGCTACCAAAGAGGTAACAACTCCCAAAGAAGCTAGAGCAAGACCTAATTGAAAGTGAAGAGAGTTATTGATTGTGTTGTAAAGACCCTTATGCCCGCGTCCTAATAAGCCTCCCGGGGGAACATGTGCTTCTAAAATATCTTTTATACTGTGTCCAATTCCAAAGTTGGTTCTATACATATGACCAGCAATGAAAAACACAAATGCAATAGCTAAATGATGATGTGCAATATCAGTTAGCCACAAACTTTGAGTTTGTGGGTGGAATCCCCCGAGAAGAGTTAGAATAGCAGTTCCCGCCCCTTTAGCGGTACCAAATAAATGACTGCTGGAATCAGGATTTTGAGCATAAAGATTCCACTGACCTGTAAAAAGTGGTTGCAACCCTTGGGGATGTGGTACTACATCTAAAAAATTATCCCACCTTATGTGCTCTCCTCTTGATTCAGGAATAGCGACATGAACTAAATGTCCCGTCCAAGCCAAAGAACTGACTCCGAAGAGCCCTGATAAATGATGATTGAGACGAGATTCGGCATTTTTAAACCATGAAACACTTGGTTTCCATTGAGGTTGTAGATGCAACCAACCCGCTGTTAAAAAAAGAGCAGAAAGAAATAGCAAGAAAAGAGCTCCGGTATAAAGATCTTCATTAGTGCGTAAACCAATTGTATACCACCACTGATAAACACCGGAATAAGCAATATTGACCGGACCGGGAGCACCTCCTCGGGTAAAGGCTTCTACGGCCGGTTGACCAAAATGAGGATCCCAAATTGCATGAGCAATAGGTCTTACATGTAAGGGGTCGTGGACCCATGCTTCGAAATTGCCTTGCCAAGCTACGTGGAACAAATTACCAGAGGTCCACAGAAAGATTATAGCTAACTGACCAAAGTGAGAAGCAAAAATCTTTTGATAAAGGCGCTCTTCGGTAATATCATCATGACTCTCAAAGTCATGTGCAGTAGCAATACCAAACCAAATACGACGAGTAGTTGGGTCCTGGGCCAAGCCTTGGCTGAACTTTGGAAATCTTGATGCCATAATGCTTTATCCTCCTAGCCATTATCCTACTGCAATAATTCTTGCTAGGAAGAACGCCCATGTTGTGGCGATTCCACCCAGAAGGTAATGAGCTACTCCTACAGCACGTCCTTGAACAATACTCAAGGCTCTTGGCTGGATAGCAGGAGCAACTTTTAATTTATTATGAGCCCAAACAATAGATTCAATAAGTTCTTGCCAATATCCACGGCCACTAAATAGGAACATTAAACTAAAGGCCCAAACGAAATGAGCACCTAAGAATAAAAGACCATATGCAGATAATGAAGAACCGTAAGATTGGATTACTTGAGAAGCTTGTGCCCATAGAAAGTCACGGAGCCACCCGTTAATTGTAACGGAACTCTGCGCAAAGTTTCCTCCTGTAATATGAGTTACCACTCCCTGATCACTTATACTACCCCAAACATCGGACTGCATTTTCCAACTAAAATGAAATATTACTACCGAAATTGCATTGTACATCCAGAATAACCCTAGGAAGACATGATCCCAAGCAGATACTTGACATGTTCCTCCTCTACCAGGTCCATCGCAAGGAAAACGAAAACCAAGATTCGCTTTATCGGGTATTAAACGAGAACTGCGAGCAAATAAAACACCTTTAAGTAATATTAATACAGTCACATGGATAGTAAATGCATGAATATGGTGCACTAAAAAATCCGCAGTTCCTAATGGAATAGGTAACAAAGCCACTTTGGCACCTACTGCTATCAAATCAGCACCTCCCCAGGTTAAGCTGGTGCTTGCTGTTGCATCAGGAGCTGTCAAACTGGGTGCTAAAGCATGAGTGTTTTGTATCCATTGAGCAAAGATAGGTTGTAATTGGATAGCAGTATCTGAAAACATATCTTTAGGACGTCCTAAAGCACTCATAGTATCATTATGAATATATAGACCAAAACTATGGAAACCTAAGAAAATACATACCCAGTTTAGGTGTGATACAATTGCATCACGATGTCTCAGAACACGATCTAAAAGATTGTTGTATTGAGTAGTCGGATCATAGTCTCTTACCATAAAAATAGCTGCATGTGCAGCAGCGCCAACTATGAGAAATCCACCAATCCACATATGGTGCGTGAACAGAGATAGTTGGGTACCATAGTCAGTCGCTAGATATGGATAGGGAGGCATAGAATACATATGATGAGCTACGACAATAGTTAAAGATCCTAACATAGCTAGGTTAAGAGCTAATTGAGCATGCCATGAAGTAGTTAAGATCTCGTAAAGACCTCTATGTCCTTCCCCTGTAAATGGACCTTTATGAGCTTCCAAAATATCCTTCAGGTTATGACCAATAACCCAATTGGTTTTATACATATGACCAGCGATTAGAAAAAGAACTGCAATAGCCAAATGGTGGTGTGCAGTATCGGTCAGCCACAGACCCCCCGTTACTGGGTTGAGTCCTCCACGAAAAGTCAAAAATTCTGAATATTTCGACCAATTCAGAGTGAAAAATGGGGTCAATCCCTCAGTGAAACTGGGATAAAGTTGAGCTAAAAGCTCACGATTTAAAATAAATTCATGAGGAAGTGGTATCTCTTTAGGGTCCACTCCAGCATCTAAGAGTTGATTAATAGGTAAAGAAACGTGTATTTGGTGTCCTGCCCAAGATAGAGAGCCAAGTCCTAGTAACCCTGCTAAATGGTGGTTCAACATGGATTCTACATCTTGGAACCAAGCCAATTTTGGAGCAGCTTTGTGATAATGGAACCAACCAGCAAAAAGCATTAACGCTGCAAAGATCAATGCACCAATTGCGGTGCAGTAAAGTTGCAATTCACTAGTTATTCCGGATGCTCGCCAAATTTGGAAGAACCCAGAGGTTATTTGTATTCCTCGAAAACCTCCACCCACATCTCCATTCAAAATTTCTTGGCCTACTACCGGCCAAACTACCTGAGCACTGGGTTTAATGTGAGTAGGATCGCCTAGCCATGCTTCATAATTGGAGAAACGAGCGCCGTGAAAGTACATCCCACTTAGCCAAATAAATATGATGGCTAATTGACCAAAATGAGCACTAAATACTTTGCGAGAGATCTCTTCCAAATCATTGGTATGGCTATCAAAATCGTGAGCATCAGCATGTAAGTTCCAGATCCAGGTGGTAGTATTGGGTCCCTTAGCTAGTGTCTTTGAGAAATGACCGGGTTTAGCCCATTTTTCAAAAGAGGTTTTAACAGGATCCCTCTCCACTATGATCTTTACTTCTTCCGGTGAACGAATGGTCATTGAGTTCTCCTCTTTCCAGACGAGACATGAGAAAAAACCCGCCAAATTTGTTGAAAAAAAAGAAATAAAATATATTCTATAAATAAAATATATTCTATATATAGATTATTAAACTTGTCCCTCTCTTTCCCAGTTTAGAACTGAAGCGACTATGATACGGAAGTCGATTTGAGGCAGGTGTTCAAATTTATTATGACATATCTGATAGGTGCTTAATGGACCGTTATGTATGAGATATAAAACTTTTCCGCCCAGTTGTAAAAAAGATATATCAATATGATACAATAATTATCTTCATATCCAGATTTATCTATCCATATCTCTGGACCCATATGTTACAGATCACTTTTATGATTCAAAAGAACTTTGAATTGATGAATATCAATGAATCTTTCATAAATTCTATTTATGGACGGGATTTACCCATATTAAAAAGATTTTTTTAACAATCCATAGAGTATATTATTCTCTTTTTTTTAGAATGACAATGCAATAAGAGAAGCTAATTCGCTCAAATAGTATGATAAATTTCATAATCTTGACTATAGTATAGTAATCGGGAGATTTTCATTCTCCAAAACGTCCTGTAATCTTTAACCAATTTTGTGCTTCGATATAATTGCTTGGAGCAAGTGCTATAGCTTGTTTCCAATATTCAGCAGCTTGATCAAACCACGCTTCCGCAATTTCAGGATCTCCCTGTTGAATGGCCTGTTCTCCTCGGTCGGGATAGATCAACTTCTAAAAGTTTTCTTCCCTTAGAACCGTACTTGAGAGTTTCCTACCTCATACGGCTCAATTAACTATTCTTTAGTTCTTTACCCAAACTTCCAAAATAGGATAAATACGTTCAGCTTAACCAAAAGAACAGAATGGGTCAATGACATGAGTTTAAAACTTCACTTTCGATAAATGATCAGGTTTTCTCTTTTCTCCCACCCTAAAAAGATGAAGTATTAGAATATAAAGAGATCTACTTCAGATTATTCAGATAAAAATCTTTTTAAGAGGTAACTATCTATGTTCTGTATAGAAATTTTTGAATAATACTTTTCTATCAGGAAAGTACTTCACGTCTTTAGGATCTGATGCTACACCGCTGCTCAATAACCTAGTACTAGTAAATCAACTCTATTACATTACATAAATAGATTCCTTATTTTTGCCCATGAGCAGATTTGATCGTATCAGCCCGAACTTTCAATAATTGATCTTTATGGTGCTTTCTCCATCAATTGAATTGATTTTATCCATGGACTATCCAGGCTATATTTACCCATTCATATTTAGGCTCCTATGAGGGATATTCTTTTGACTACAGCTGATAAAAAACCGTTGTTTTGGACGGTGCATATGTAGAAAGCCTCTTTTTTTCTTTTTCGTACTAAACGAATTCATTCTATAGTACAGATAGCCGCACGTAATGACAGATCAAGGCCGTATTATTAAGAGCTTGTGGTAAAGACGGGTTTCGTTCTAATGCCTGGAAATAATATTCCAAAGCCTTAGTATGTTCCCCATTACTTGTGTGGATAAGACCTATATTATACAATATATAACTTCGGTCATAGGGGTCAATTTCCGGTCGCATGGCTTCATAATAATTTTGTAAAGCTTCCGCATATTCCCCTTCGGATTGAGCTGACATTCGTTACGGTCGTTCATTCAATTGAAATGATCTCCGCTTCAAAACCGTACATGAGAATTTCACCTCATACGGCTCCTCCTTTTTTTACAGAATAAGGAAAGTAATCAATTCAATTGACAAGAAAAAAGATTTTCCTTATGATTATGAATTAACAGGAACTAGTGTGTTTCCAATGAATCTCTAGCTATCCTTCTTGCAAAGATTTTATCTTCTAAATAACCAAGTATTTTAACTTAGCACAACATAACCTCTAACAATTTACTTTGTCCTTAACGCACTGTATTTTACGGGAATTATTCACTTCAACAGTCTCCGATGGTTCTAGCGGTATCCGAAGTACAAACGAGATGGATGTTTGTTGCCTCAACCATTCTAACTATCCCTTCATAAAAAGGTCATATATTATAACGAAGCATTTGTGTTGTCGATTTTAACGCATAGTGTTTTTTCCCCTATGCACACCTATCATATAGATTTGACCATTAACATCTATGTAATAGATATAATCTATGTAATAGATATAATCTATCTAATAGATATAATCTATGTAATAGATATAGATTATGTAATAGATATAACCTTTCGCTCAATACTAGAATCTCAGAAGATCAAAGCATCTAAGGCTGCATAAATCGAGGATACACGACAGAAAGAATTGTTCTATTTCTAAAACTCACCTTCACTCAGCGTAAGTTTTAACTTAATAAATATCCCGCCATTCTACCAAACGATAAAAAGTAGAAAGAAAAAAAATCAAATCACACCATCTCTGTAATAGGTAAATGCCTTTTTCTCCCCTGAAGCCATTGGGATTATCTGCAATAATATATCCGCTACAATTGTGAAAGTCTTGTCGATAAAATTGTCATTTCTCTGAGATCTAGGCATAGTCAATTATAAATTTGATAATTTCTTTCATTTCCCCTACGGAAATGATTCCATGAACAAAATTAATTTTCCAATGCACAATAGCATAATAAATAAATTCCCTTACGATCGCAAATATGTAAACTGAATAAAGAAAAATTGAGAATATTTGAAAGAGTTTATTAAATTGATTGATGAACAATCAATAAAAAAAATTTGAGAAAATATTTATATCTATATAATGCGAATCTAAGAAGTTTCGCGCTCGTTTGCTCATGACCCCAACGATAAAACGAGTAAGTAAACGGCAAATTGGTGAACATAAAATGAGAAAATGATGATTGTGTTTGTGCATACTTAATTAATAAAATATAGAATCTATTGGGTATGTATATATAGAATATAGTCATTATGATAGAATTTGTGTACAATTTGTACGATTAATTCTTATCGACCGAAGAATTATTCTTAATATTATATATAGGATATATATGATATGGATCAATAGATCTGACTTCATTTCACAATTGGATCGGCAATAAAAACCCGAATAATTTCTAAATAATAAGATTAGATTGATGAAAAATGAAAAAAAAATATCTTGTAAATAAGAAGAAAAGAAGTTTGGTAAAATACTCTTTTGTCTTTATTCATAAATACTTGACTTATGCAAAAGTCAGTTATCACTTTAAAAAATTGAAAATTGTTGTTTTCATTTTGTCGACAAATAAAGAGATCGTATAGGAAAGATGGCTGAGCGGTTCAAGGCGTAGCATTGGAACTGCTATGTAGGCTTCTGTTTACCGGGGGTTCGAATCCCCCTCTTTCCGTATATTCGTATTCTTTTTTGTATCATTTTCTCATGAATCTAAACCCAATAGGATTGGTTTCATTTTCCAAAAATCTCCTTCCATTTCGGGGTAGAGAAAATAAAAAAAGTAAAATAAATATCGGTATAGGAAAGGAAAATAAAAAATATTTGAATAAATAATGATTCATTATTGACAATGACATTGTAATGTAACATACAGAGGGACAGATGCGCAGAAATCCTTTCTTTTCATTCCCAATTTAAACTCGACGGGAATAGTATTCTACGACCAATAATTCATTAATATTCAAACCGATACGCTTATTATCTATTATTTTATTCACTAATGCACTATATTGTGACTTTTTTTTTATCCAATTTAAATGAGGTGGCACCCTCATTTGATCCTGCTCAGAAATAAATATATTTTGATTAATTATATTTATCAATCCTTGTTTCTCTTTTATAGAGATTAAATCTTGGGGTTTACAACGATAACTTGGTATATCTACGATACGACCATTGACCAGGATATGCCTATGGTTGACTAATTGTCTGGCTTCAGGAATAGTAAGCGCCATACCCAATCGAAAAAGGATATTATCCAAGCGCATTTCAAGTAATTGTAATAGAACCTGACCTGTTGATCCCTTGGCTCTTCTAGCAATACGAACATATTGAAGTAATTGGCGCTCTGGAAGTCCGTAATGAAAACGTAATTTTTGTTTTTCTTTTAGACGGACAGGATATTTAGAAGGTTTAATAGGTTTAGAATGTTTTTTTTTTATAGGCTTTTTAATTCTGTTGGATGTTTTCTTACTTAGTCCTGGTAAATTTTTGAGACGATTTATTATTTTTAAACGAGGTCCGCGATAACGGGACATAAAAAAACTCCTTATTTCAAGAAATGAACAAATAATGTTGGAAAGAGGAATAATATAACACGAATATTGGAATGATTTTATATAGAGATAGAGAAACAAATTCTCTTCAATTTTTAAAATATTGTACTATTCAATATTGACAATATTGTAGATAATAAATAAAGATATGTTTCAATCATTGATTTCGTTTCTAGTTGAAACGAATCATGCCACGACAGACCCGGCGGATCCACGATCCGAAAAGGAAGAGTCTTTTCGTTATTTCATAGATCTATGGTTTTTAATGGTAAGAAATGAAAAGAATAAAAACGAGCCAGCTATCGGGATCGAACCGATGACCATCGCATTACAAGTGCGACGCTCTCACCTCTGAGCTAAGCAGGCTCATAGTATGTAGTTACATACTTATTGGCTGAAATTAAATTAAAAGATATCTTCAAAATCGATAGAATTATAGCGAATCGAATTATAATAATGCAATTCAGATTAAAATGAACCATTGCGTCAATTTATATTAATTGATTAAAATAAAACAAGATTAAAATAAAACAATAATGGTGGCGTGGCCAAGCGGTAAGGCGACAGGTTTTGGTCCTGTTATTTCGAAGGTTCGAATCCTTCCGTCCCAGGTGGAACAGTATGAAAAAAAGAAGACTCTACTTATGGAACGAAAATAATATATTATTAGTATCTATTTAATATCTAAATAGAGTATTATTTTTTGAATATCTAAATATAGATAGGGATATTTTTGCGGTGTAGGATGGGAATACAGATCAAATTGAGATAGAGATAAAGTGAAATTAGCCTATTGGATGTATGCTGGTCCTGCTCATATTGGAACCCTACGAGTAGCTACTTCTTTCAAAAATGTGCATGCAATTATGCACGCTCCTCTAGGAGATGATTATTTTAATGTAATGCGTTCTATGTTAGAACGCGAAAGAGATTTTACTGCCGCAACTGCTAGCATAGTAGATCGTCATGTACTAGCACGTGGATCTCAAGAAAGAGTTGTGGATAATATTCTCCGGAAAGATAAGGAGGAACATCCTGATCTTATCATATTGACACCTACATGTACCTCTAGTATTTTGCAAGAAGATTTACAGAACTTTGTGAATAGAGCATCCAGAATTTCTGATTCCGACGTAATTTTTGCAGATGTTGATCATTATCAAGTAAATGAAATTCAAGCAGCGGATAGAACTTTAAAACAGGTGGTTCAATATTATTTAGATAGATGTCATAGACAAGAAAAATGGGATCAGTTTCTAACTGATGCGCCTTCTGTCAATATAATTGGAATTTTTACATTAGGTTTTCATAATCAACACGATTGTCGTGAATTAAGACGTTTATTACGAGATCTGGACATCGAAATTAATCAAATAATTCCTGAAGGAGGATCTGTAGAAGATCTTCAAAATTTACCAAAAGCTTGGTTCAATTTAATTCCTTATCGTGAAGTGGGCTTAATGACAGCGGTGTATTTAAATAAAGAATATGGGATGCCTTACATATCTATAGCTCCCATGGGAGCTGTAGATATGGCGGAGTGGATCCGCCAGATTCAAAAAAATGTGAATACGTTGACTCTTAGTTCATCGAATAAAAGAGTGGATTATGAACCTTATATCGATGGACAAACTCGATTTGTTTCCCAAGCTGCTTGGTTTTCAAGATCTATTGATTGTCAGAATTTGACGGGTAAAGAAACAGTTGTTTTTGGTGATACAACTCATGCTGCTTCAATAACTAAGATACTTGTTCGAGAAATGGGGATTCGTGTCAGTTGTGCAGGTACTTATTGCAAACACGATGCGGAATGGTTCAAAGAGCAAATTCAAGATTTCTGCGATGAAATACTGATCACAGATGATCATGCTGAGGTAGGAGATATGATCGCTCACATCGAACCATCTGCAATATTTGGTACTCAAATGGAACGTCATATTGGTAAACGTCTCGATATTCCGTGTGGAGTTATTTCTGCACCAGTTCATATACAAAACTTTCCTTTAGGATACCGACCTTTTTTAGGTTACGAAGGTACTAATCAAATAGCCGATCTAATTTATAACTCATTTGCTCTGGGTATGGAGGACCATCTTCTAGATATTTTTGGTGGTCATGATACTAAAGAAATCATATCCAAATCATTGTCTACGGATATAGGCCTAATTTGGAATCCTGAAAGTCGACTAGAATTAAATAAAATTCCTCGTTTTGCCAGAGAAAAGGTGGAAAGAAATACTGAAAAATTTGCAAGACAAAAGGGGATTGAAACCATTACTGTCGAAGTAATGTACGCAGCTAAAGAAGCATTTAATACCTAGTTAACTAAAGCAATACATGTACATGTAATTATATATATATACAATTAATTATATATCATATAAATGTATTGTAGAAATTGAGTGAATGACTATTCATAATTACATATTCATTTTGGATCCGATGACAGATCTATCTGTATGATAAAAATTCGTCTAAAACGATGTCGTAAAAAGAAACTTGTGACTTGAACGACATGATTAGTTCTGTGGATTATGACGTCCGCCATTTTGATTCGAAGATGCTTAAAAATTATATCAAAAGATATATTTTATGTCATATTATAATATCTATCACACGTATATAATAATAGCACATATTTTTCATTTTCACACATATTGTAGTAATTCTATTTAAAGGAATTAAAATACAGGCTTTCAATCATATTTTTGTAATATATAATACAATATATATGACATGTAATAGTATTAAAAAGTCTCAAATTCAGGATCTTCTGCTGCACGAATCTCCTGGGAAACAAAATCATAAGCACGAAAGTTTAAAGCTAGGCCATAACACATATTTTTCATTTTCACACATATTGTAGTAATTCTATTTAAAGGAATTAAAATACAGGCTTTCGATCATATTTTTGTAATATACAATACAATATATATGACATGTAATAGTATTAAAAAGTCTCAAATTCAGGATCTTCTGCTGCACGAATCTCCTGGGAAACAAAATCATAAGCACGAAAGTTTAAAGCTAGGCCATAAATTATAAGGAATTTAGGCCATAACATGTATTGTTCATATTGAACATGTATTGTTCATATAGTAGTAGTAATAAAGGAACTAGTAATGAAAAAACCCTCTTTCTTTCCATAAATTATAAGGAATTTAGTCCATAACATGTATTGTTAATATTGAACATGTATTGTTCATATAGTAGTAGTAATAAAGGTAACTAGTAATGAAAAAACCCTCTTTCTTTGATCTACTAAAATTAGTAGTAATACTCAAACGTCTAGCTTTAGTAAATAAGTTACGAAGACTAGTACGTCTAGCTTTCGATCATATTCAAAAATATTATCGTCTAATTTTCGATCATATAAAAAATTATTTTTATATTACTTTTATTCAGTTGTCCGAATTTTTATGGTATCTTTTCTGGCTTATCTATAAAATTTTTGATTGGTTTTTTGGTGATTGGGGGTTCGAGTTTTTATGGTATCTTTTCTGGTGGATCTATTTCATTTTCTGGTTTATCTATAAAACTTTTGAGTGGTGGTTAGTGTATTTTTTTGCAATAATTTCTCAAAAAATTGATCAAATAAACCCCGGTTTCAAGAAATTGATTGCAAAAATTGATCAAATAAACCCCGGTTTCAAGAAATTGATTGCAAAAATTGATCAAATAAACCCCGGTTTCAAGAAATTGATTGCAAAAATTTCTCAAATAAACCCCGGTTTCAAGAAATTGATTGCAAAAATTTCTCAAATAAACCCCGGTTTCAAGAAATTGATTGCAAAAATTTCTCAAATAAACCCCGGTTTCAAGAAATTGATTGCAAAAATTGATCAAAAAAGTTCTCAAATTGAACTAGCTTTAAAGAAATGGATTAAAAGGGGGTTATAATTGATGCGAGTACGTCTAGCTTTCGATCATATAAAATTTTCTTATTATATCAATTTTGTATCGTGGTTGTTTTATTATTATCCATTTATATTTCTCTTATTATATCTTCATTTCATGTATTTTCTTCCCGTGCGATCTTATATAGGGAAGCAGATAAGGAATCTTGTTGAACGGCTATTAAAGGGAAGAAGAAGAAGAAGAAGAAGAAATGATTTTTAATGAATAAAAAAATTTCGTCCTTTTATTCCCAACATTTCGGGATTGACAATAGCAGATTTTTTGAATATAATTAAACCCGCCATTTATTTTCTAATTATGAATTCGTTCAACGGATCAGAAATAATCTGATCCGGAAAGATGACTTGATTGGATTAAGAAATGGTAAAGTTCGATTCGATTATTATATCCTTGATTATTTCTTGAAAGGTTCTATTTCTGTCGTTCAATCAGAATCGATTGTTAAAATATCGATTCAATCAAGTAACTGCGTATTCTACTTCGACTGTATCTATCCAAATAAGGGTTGCTAACTCAATGGTAGAGTACTCGGCTTTTAAGTGCGACTATGTTCTTTTACATGTTCGGATGAACTACTAAATTCGTCTATACCATCGGTAAAATTAGTAAGACTACGACTGATCCTGAAAAGTAAATAAAATGGAAAAAGCAGCATGTCGTTCTAAGAATCTCGACTTTCTTTTTTGATCAGAAGCGGATTTTATCCAAGGAATTCAATGCATAACTAATGTATATTAATAGTTTACATATTATATATATAATTTAATATGTATGTAATTACGAATAAATGGATTGATTTTGAAATAAGATAAAATAAATTTGAGAGTGCGAATGATTAAGTAAAGTGAGTCAATGGATAAAGCTGGATGGCTTGAATCATAAGTAAAATCAGAAGAACGAGCTTCTGTTCCTCATTTCAACGAGGAATTCCCTTTACTAAAAGGAAGTTAAAAGCCTTTTAGTAACCGATAAAGGAAGTTTTTTCCTGTAGTAAATCAGGGTTTTCTACATTCACAATGAGTCCTAAGTACTCGAAAACAAATGTGTAAGAGAAATAGTGTACTGACCATGTTAATTGTATTCCATGAGTCAGGAGAGCGATCGGACTGCCAAAAAAAGAGATTTTCGTTCTTCCTCATGACGAATGAAGATCTATGCGAAGAAAATTATCTATCAGATAAATATTTTCTATTATGTTTCAACTAGACTAGATCGCACCATGTATTATGTTTAATAATCCAAGAGGTTATCCGGGGGTTTTCAAAAATGGATGAATTCCAAAGAAATTCAAACAAACATCGATCTTGGCAACAATTCTTTTTATATCCGCTTTTTTTTCGGGAAGATCTTTACGCAATTGCTCATGATCATCATTTAGATAGATCTGGTTCCTCCGAACCAACGGAAATTTTATTTTCTCATTTTTTTAGTTTCCTAACTGTAAAACGTTCAATACGTCGGATACGTAAACAGAATAAATCAATTAGTTTATTTGGGAATTCCGATTCAAATAAATTGATTGAATACAATAAGAATTTTTCTTTTAAATCGATGCTAGAAGGTTTTACAATTGTCTTGGAAGTTTCGATCGCAATGCGATCAAAACATTTCATAAAAGGAATGGATGGATGGAATAGTCTCCGATCCATCCATTGCATATTTCCTTTTATGGAGGATAAATTACCACATTCCAATTATATATCAGATATACGAGTGCCCTACTCAATTCATCCGGAAATTTTGGTTCGAATTTTTCGTCGCTGGATCCGAGATGTTCCTTCTTTGCATTTATTACGATTGATTCTCCATGAATGGAAAAATAGTTTTAGTCAAGAAAATTTGGAGAAAGTTCTGATTACACAGAGGGGAAATACGAGGTTCTCCCTGTTCCTTTGGAATTCTTATGTGTATGAATGCGAATCGTTTTTAATTCCTCTTATTAAACGATTTTTTAATCCACAATCATTGTTATATGGATCTTTTCCCGATCGAACTCATTTTGAGAAAAAGATAAAAGATATTGTTATATTTCCTCTTCAGAAAATTTCAACAAAAAAGATCTGGTTGTTGAAGGATTCTTTCATCCATTATGTGAGATATGGAGAAAGATCCCTTATAGCTCTAAAGGGTACGCACCTTCAAGTGAAAAAATGTAGATATCATCTGTTTCATTTTTGGCAATACTATTTTCATCTTTGGTTTCAACCGTATAGGATATGCAGTCTTGAATTATCCAAGACTTCTTTTTCTTTTTTAGGTTTTTTTCTGAATGTTAAAATGAGACCTCTCGTGGTTAGAGCCAAAATGCTAGATGATTTATTCATTACCGATCTTATTACCAATGAATTAAACCCAATAGCTCCGATTAGATCAATTCTTTTTTCTTTGGCTAAAGAAAAGTTTTGTGACATCTCAGGGTGGCCAATTAGTAAATTGTCTTGGACCAGTCTATCAGATGATGATATCCTCGATCGATTTGATCGAATTTGGATAAATCTTTTTCATTACTACAGTGGATCCATCAATCAAGATGGTTTATATCATATAAAGTATATACTTCTACTTTCATGTGCTAAAACTTTGGCCTGTAAACATAAAAGTACGATACGTGTAGTTCGAGAACAATTAGGTTCGGAACTCTTTACAAACTCGTTTTCAAAAGAAAGAGAATTCATTTCTTCGTCCTTTTCAAAAACTCGTTCACAAAGAGAACGAATTTGGAATTCAGAAATTAGCCAGAGAAACCCCCTGATTTCTGGCAAAAGATGGAGAATAAACAAATAGAAAACTGATTTTGACCAATGAAATGCTTATTGAGCAATTGCCAGGATCAATTTATGATCCTATAGATCTTTTCCACCCGGAAATCCAACCAAATGATTGATCAAATCACTACATGGAGAAAGCCGTGTGCAATGAAAATTGCAAGCACGGTTTGGGGAGAGATTTCTTGCTTTTATTTAAAAGAGCAGATAATCCACTCCATCCGATGAGCTCCGGGTTCAAGTCCCGGGCAACCCAGAGTACGAGAATCTAGTATCTAAAGGTATTTTTGTCGACTTATTCTGGATCCAATTCAATGTTATCGTTATCCATTGCTCTTAACAAGCAAGAGAGGTAGCATCCCACTATTCGGGAATCATCCTAAGAAATGATGAGGTCTTTCTTACCCATCGAAAGAGTTTTCTCTAATTACATTTACCTTCAAGGAAGGCAATAATATTGACATACAGATATGATGTTATTATACTGTTTAATAACAAGCCTTATGTGTATGCTTGGGAGCTTGTAATGATTAAATAAACCAAGTTATAACCATGACCGCAATTCTAGAAAGACGCGAAAGCGCAAGCCTATGGAATCGTTTTTGCGATTGGATCACTAGCACTGAAAACCGTCTTTACATTGGATGGTTTGGTGTCTTGATGATTCCTACCCTATTGACTGCAACCTCTGTATTCATTATCGCTTTCATTGCAGCTCCTCCAGTAGATATTGACGGTATTCGTGAACCTGTTTCCGGTTCTCTTCTTTATGGAAACAATATTATTTCCGGTGCTATTATTCCTACCTCTGCAGCCATCGGTCTGCATTTCTATCCCATCTGGGAAGCAGCTTCTGTTGATGAATGGCTATACAACGGTGGTCCCTATGAGCTAATTGTTCTACACTTCCTACTTGGTGTAGCTTGCTATATGGGTCGTGAGTGGGAGCTTAGCTTCCGTCTAGGTATGCGTCCTTGGATTGCTGTTGCATATTCAGCTCCAGTAGCAGCAGCTACTGCTGTTTTCTTGATTTACCCTATTGGTCAAGGAAGCTTCTCTGATGGTATGCCTCTAGGAATCTCTGGTACTTTCAATTTCATGATTGTATTCCAGGCTGAACACAATATTCTTATGCATCCATTTCACATGTTAGGTGTAGCTGGCGTATTCGGCGGCTCTCTATTTAGTGCTATGCATGGTTCCTTGGTAACTTCGAGTTTGATCAGGGAAACTACCGAAAATGAGTCTGCTAATGCAGGTTACAAATTTGGTCAGGAAGAAGAAACCTACAATATTGTAGCTGCTCACGGTTATTTCGGCCGATTGATCTTCCAATATGCTAGTTTCAACAACTCCCGTTCTCTACATTTCTTTTTAGCTGCTTGGCCAGTAGTAGGTATCTGGTTTACTGCTTTGGGCATCAGCACTATGGCTTTCAACTTAAATGGATTCAATTTCAACCAATCTGTTGTTGACAGTCAAGGTCGTGTAATTAACACTTGGGCCGATATCATTAATCGTGCTAACCTTGGTATGGAAGTTATGCACGAACGTAACGCTCACAACTTCCCTCTGGATCTAGCTGCTGTTGAAGCTAATTCTATAGACGGCTAATTACTCAAGATGAATTGTTAGTGTCTTTCAATTCTTGAAAAGCAAAAAAGAAAGCAGTACTAAAATCGAAAGGTTTGGTACTGCTTTCTTTTTTCCGTCTAACTTTTCTTAAAAGTTATTGCGAGCAGAGCACAATAACTGTTTACTGTGCATCCAGCAGGAATTGAACCCGCGACTTCCCAATTATGAGTTGGGTGCTTTTACCCATTCAGCCATGGATGCATATTATATATAATAAGTATCGGCTCAGATCTTTTTTTGAATACCCAAAACTATTATTGTTTCAATAATAGAAATGTCACTAACTGCAACAAATTACAAAATAAATACTATAACACAATTAATCAATAAATATTTTCTAATAAAATAGTTTCATTATTAGTTCATTGTTCATTTTCGGGGTTGTAGAACCAACCGGTCATTCTTGAAATGGAATGACCGTAGAAACTATCAATTAGTTTAGGGCGGACGTAGCCAAGTGGTTCCAAGGCAGTGGATTGTGAATCCACCACGCGCGGGTTCGATCCCCGTCGTTCGCCATTGTGAGTTTTTGATAACTCATCAAATGATGAGTGGTTAAGAACCTATGCATATGTGTATGTGTTACATACATATAGTATTATAACACAATAATGTTATAATTATAACACTATAAAAGAATGTTATAACTCAACACAATGTAATATTGTAACATATTACAATTTATAATATAAGGCAAAGTTCAACTCAAAATTAGATCGAACTTGTTAACATAACAAGTTCGGGAGATAAAAAGAAATAAAAGGAGATCAAAAGATGAAAATAGCAGTTTATGGAAAAGGCGGAATCGGTAAATCAACCACTAGTTGTAATATTTCAATTGCCCTAGCTAGACGTGGTGAAAACGTGTTACAGATTGGATGTGATCCTAAACATGATAGTACTTTTACTCTCACAGGATTTTTGATACCTACAATTATAGATACTTTGCAGTCCAAAGATTATCATTATGAGGATATTTGGTCCGAAGATGTAATTCATGCAGGCTATGGGGGGGTAGACTGTGTCGAAGCTGGGGGGCCGCCAGCAGGTGCTGGATGTGGGGGATATGTGGTAGGAGAGACTGTGAAATTGTTAAAAGAATTAAATGCATTTTACGAATATAATATAATATTATTTGATGTATTGGGTGACGTGGTTTGTGGAGGTTTTGCTGCTCCGTTGAATTATGCAGATTACTGTCTCATTATTACAGATAATGGATTTGATTCATTATTTGCAGCTAATCGTATTACTGCTTCTATCAGGGAAAAAGCTCGTACACATCCACTCCGATTAGTAGGTTTGGTTGGAAATCGTACATCCCAAAGAGATCTTATCAAGAAATATGTGGAAGCCTGTCCAATGCCCGTAATAGAAGTGTTACCTCTTATTGAAGATATTCGAATTTCTAGGATTAAAGGGAAAACCTTATTTGAAATGGTTGGATCCGAACCATCTCTGAACTATGTATGTGAATATTATTTAGATATAGCGGATCAAATATTGTCCCAACCAGAAGGTATTGTGCCAAAGGAGATTCCAGATCGGGAATTATTCAATCTACTCTCTGACCTTTATCTCAATCCTATTGATAAGGGCAAAGATCAAAATAATAAGAAAAATTTACTTGGATTTACGATGGTTTAATCAACATAGTTATAATCATTTCGATGTCAGTGAAAATTGATGAAACTCTCACTGTCGAATGTGAGACAGGTAATTATCATACTTTTTGTCCAATTAGCTGTGTATCTTGGTTATATCAAAAAATTGAAGATAGTTTCTTTTTAGTTGTGGGTACAAAGACATGCGGTTATTTTCTGCAAAATGCACTTGGAGTAATGATTTTTGCAGAGCCT